AGATAGCTACCGAACCGAAGAGATAAGGGCATTTTATTGATCTACTGTTCGGTAAATAATTTAGTATTATAAAAATTTAATTGGAAACTCCAATTATCTGGTTAGATACCCCTAACCAGATACTTGGCTTATGAATGGGATTTCGAGTCCCATTCGAAGGATTTGGAGTCCTTTGGGAACAAGGAAAGGATGGTGGGATTTCGAGTCCCATCCCCTGTGTGTTTGATGAGACACCAAGCAACCAACTACTAAGATTTTTGGTTCATCTCATTTACATTCGAATTTTTTGGAGGAATCACGTTCATATCTCAGTCGTCCTTTTTTTTTTATTTCTTCTCCCCCTTCTGTATCTGTAAGACTATTCCTTGAGGTTTGGGTCTCGCTCCAATACTTTCGGGTGGTGGGATTTGCCGTCCCAGTCTTGGCTCGGAAAGACGAAGAAGAAAAGGTGGGACTTACTGCCTCACATATCTCTGCAATAGGACCCACTCGTCTCTCGAGTCAAGGAGACCAGTGCTACTTCACCCGAGGAGACAAGCATGGAAGTCGACCAAGTAACAATTTTGGGTTCCATTGGTGAGAAGCGAGAAGTCGGGAGACTTCTTCCAGAAATGCGAGACCTCTGGACGCCTCGCGTAGGATTCGAACCTACGTACCACGCAGTACTACATTTTGAGTCTAGTATGCCTACCCTTCTTTCAAAGCAGAGAGGCGCGGTGGGGTTACGCTCACCAATCCTATTATACGAGTATATCTATATGCCTGTCAACTGCTGAACCGAATTTTCATCTCTTTTTTACCAAATTTACTAACTGGGAGGCTCCACTCGGGTCAGGTTTAGACGAGGTACCTGGACCCTTTCCATTACTCATTGCTTCTTCATGGAGTGGTAAAGTTCCACTTCATACTGACGACGGCCGAGGGTTCGAATCTACTCTCGCCCGCAATCAATCATCCCTAAAGGGGTGGTTGATTCCCTCTTCCTACAGAGAGTTTCTCTTTCACGACCTGACAAGCCCACGCCTGCCTCGCAAGCAAATCTTATTTTCAGTATCAATAAAATAATAACATATGAAGATACAAAAAAGATAGGCATTCTCTTTCTGCCTAAATACTTGGATGTAGCGGCATGGGTTGTCACTGCCCAACCCCAGCTGTGCATCGCGCGAAAATACTTATATCTCCTCCGGAGTAGACGGGTGATCATTTTCCTAGCAAGTGATTCCGGGTGCGAAAAGACAAATCCAAGCTAGATAGGAGAATGTCAGGATCAATTACCGAAGAAGATATAATTATTTCGTAAGTTGCGGAGACAGACTAGTTGGGACAGCAGAACCGGCTTCTAATAAAAATCATTCGAAAAATAAAAAAAAAAGTTCGCGTCACAAGAAGTGAGTCTAGAATAAAGTATTCCGTGTGATCCCGATAATGGGATCTATTAATATACCCGATAGGATTGATGCTAGTGCACGAATGATCATAGCTATTTCAATAGAACTTCTTGAAATTGATGGAGAAACTAATGAATTTCGTATATAAGTTGTGGATGCATCGCCCCTCCCACTCTTCCCAGTGAACATTAATTTAATTATTTTAAGATAATAGTAGATAGAAATGACACTTGTGACGAGCGCTACCAGAACTGATGGGTACGAACCAGCTTTCCATCCATGCCAAAAGAGATGGAGTTTACCGAAAAAACCGGATGGTGGAGGGATACCCCCTAGGGATGGTGAACGTAAAACCGGAGAGAATGTTAGAACAGGATCCTTCATGTATAATCCCGCGTAATCCCTAATATTATCAGTTCCGGTTCGTAAACCGAATGAGGTGATACGAGCAAAAGTTCCCAGATTCATGAGTATATAAATAAACGTATGAGTTATCATACTTGCATAACCGTTCTCCGGGTCTGCAGCAAGTACTCCAATCATAATATATCCAATTTGGCTTATAGAGGGATAAGCTAGCATACGTTTCATGCTTATTTGAGTAACGGCAATTAGATTTCCTAATATCATGCTAGAAGTAGCTAATAATCCTACCACGATATGCCACTCATTAGATAGATGTGGAAAAATGATACCGAAGAGTCGCGTAAATAAAGCTGGAGCTGCTACTTTAGAGGTAACAGAGAAAAAAGCAACGACTGGTATAGGAGAGTCAGAGTCGAAAAGAAGATTTCCGATCTTTCCGCTCATTCAGAACCGTGCATGAAATTCTTACTTCACACGGCTCTTGGTTCGTAAGAGATTCACAACTGATATTGCTCCCAGAACCTCCCTCGTGTATGTTTCAAACCCATTCTTCCTTGAATAATCCATAATCATTCAATATGAGGACTAATTGTTAACTTCTCGAGGAATCCCTCATCATTTGGTTAGATTACCCACCAGCAGTTTCGTCTCGAATTCTTTCTTGCTTGTTTGTCCTTCTTCATTTTTCACCGGAATCCTTTCAACAACTGAAACTACTTGTTGAGTTGGTAGGCACACACGCTAGGCGGGAGAGGCAAATTGCGACTTTTTTCGTTCCTTGACATTGTCTCACCAACCGTGTTACAATTATTTCCAATCGGCATCCATGGCTGAGCGGTTAAAGCACCCAACTCATAATTGGCGAATTCACGGGTTCAACTCCTGTTGGATGCAAGTAGAAAGGAGAGATGGTCAAAAAAGCGGATAACTCGGAAGTCTATTTCCGAAACAAGTAAATCCGAAGCTGGCAGTGGGTGAAGTTAAATTAATAGACTATACAGGAGTTAGAAGAAGAAACAGAAAGGGTTGAGGTAAAATGGACAAAGTGAGAAGGATATTACGGAGAAATTGAAAAACCAATTAATTACCGAGAAGTCTATTCGTTTGTTGCAACAAAATCAATATACTTTCCATGTAGACTCGAAGTTAACTAAAACCGAAATGAAAAATTGGATTGAACAATTTTTCGATGTTAAAGTAGAAGGTATCAATAGTAGTCGAGTGAGACATAGGAAGAGAAAGAAATCAAGTTTGAATTCTAAAAGTATAAAAAAAATGATTGCTAGACTTCGAGCTAATTACCTCATTCCATTATTTCTAAACTAATATTTCTAAACTAATATTTCTAAACTAATACGTAAGGAAAGTTTGTCTCCCTATCAAATAAAAGATTATGCAGAAACATAAAGAGGAAGAATAAGTATGGCCATATGACTATATGAGGCGTATACTCCAGGCACCCGGAACCGGGCCATTTTGCAATTCGGGGAAACGACGGAATCCAAGCCCCACAAGCAGTTAACTTACCATAGAACATCTAAAAGTGGTCGCAACAATGCTGGAATCATCACCAGTAGACATAGGGGGGGCGGACACAAGCGTTTATATCGTGAAATTGATTTTCGGCGAGATAAACTGAATGTTCCCGGAGGAGTAGCCAGTATCGAATACGACCCCAACCGCAACGCCTTCATTTGCTTGATCAAATATACAGATGGTGATAAAAGATACATTTTGCATCCACGAGGAGTAGGGGTTGGAGATATCGTGACATCTGGTCCTGACGCATCCGTTTCAATCGGAAATGCCCTACCCCTGAGTGCGGGTTGAATACTTGATTCGCGTATTCCGAAATTAATCGATCGGGTTGTAAGCTGGGCCCGTAAACCTGGCACTACTTCGAACTTATTAAGTAATATGGAGTAAACCCAGTTGGGGTAACCAAATAGGGACAGCAGCGCGTGCTAAACTAAAGCCTGAAGCAATTAAAATTTGCAGAGGTAAGATAATATGGAAAACAAATAAATAATCTCAAAGTTATAGCGACAATCAGAGGGCACCCCATGCGTATACTGGAGGCGCGGAAAGTACGAATTCAAGACATTCGATTTGGCAGTCAGGGGCAAAATCGAAGCCACAGAATGACAGAAAGGGTGAAGTAAATGCGTAGAACTGAAATTACGTCAATATCGAAAAGAAAAAAGAGGTTTCCTAAGTTATCCCAGGCATTGACTAATGCTGACGCGAATCATCGAAGTCACCAATTCTGCCGCTAAGTTCTCAAAAGATACTGGATCTTTGGAAGAAAGCCAGATGCAGGCAAAAATGCCAAGGATACAATGCAATATATAGATGGCCCAAAAATTAGTTGGCTTTTCAAATTTGGTACTACCGAAACGAAACCCAACGGCGGCGCCTCTGATATCCGGAAAGCTGTATGCTTCGAAAGAGGCTTGTACAGTTTGGGAAGGGGTCTTCCCCAGTCGTTTTCTCCCCCTTGAGGAGGAGTAAGAGGAGGGGGGGGTCTACCTCGGCCAGAATACCCTTAGGTACCATTATACATAATGTAGAATTAAAATCTGGGAAAGGCGGGTAATCGGTCAGAGCTGCTGGCGCAGCAGCAAAAGTAGTTGCAAAAGAAGGTCAACTCGCTACACTAAGACTACCTTCCAACGAAATTCGTTTAATATCTCAAAGTTGCCTAGCAAGTATAGGACGGGTCGGAAACGTCGATATCAACAACGAAGGCTTGGGAAAAGCTGGATCCAAGCGCTGGTTAGGGAGACGGCCTAAAGTGAGAGGTTCAGCTACGAATCCTGTGGATCATCCCCACGGAGGGGGGGAGGGCAGGACGTCGATTGGTAGGAAGAAGCCGTCAACCCCTTGGGGGCATGTCGCGCTTGGAAGAAGAAGTCGGAGAAGTGGAAAATACAGCAACCCCCTCATACTTCGTCGACGTAAAGGTTTTTGATAAATGGAAATATTAAGCAGGGGGTTAATCGGCTACGGCACGTTCATCGAAAAAAGGTCCTTTTGTAGCTAATCATTTAATACGAGAAATTGAAAACCTTAATATACGAAGGGAGAGAAAATTGGTTCTAACTTGGTCTCGCGCGTCTGCAGTCGTACCCATCACGATCGGTCACACCATTGCCGTTCATAATGGGCGGGAACACCTACCTATATATGTAACTGATCGCATGGTAGGTCATAAATTGGGGGAATTTGCACCCACTCGGAATTTTAGGGGACATGCAAAAAATGATAAAGGATCTCGTCGATGATTAGGAAATTATACTTCATGAAAAACAAGAAGAAATCAGAAATCGGAGCGCGAGCTCTAGGAAAGAATATCCGTGTGTCAGCTATCAAAATACGACGGGTTGTTAATCGAATCCGGGGTTGTTCATATGGAAAAGCACCTGTATTACCCGAATTTATGCCTTATAAGACGTGTCATCTAATATCGCAACTGATTCTTTCTGCAGCGGCAAACGCCAATACCAATTTCGGATTGAATAAATCCGATCTGTTCATCAGCGAGGCCTGAGTCGAGAATTCTACATATTTGAAAAGGTTCCGCCCCCGAGCCCAAGGCCGAGGTTACCCGATAAAGAAACCCATATGTAAAGTAATCATTAAGCCAAACTCCAATTTTGTTGGAGAGATGGAAAGATGACTCTATACAAGATACTTACTAATTGGAACGTGTTGAAAAGTTAAATAGAACCACAAAAAAATTACTAAGAGAAAATAATTTAATATTGAGTTGAGGAGAAATAGATACGGGACGAAAGATTCATCCACTCGGTTTTCGACTCGGTGTAAATTAGAAGCATTATTCTTATTGGTTCGCACAGACAAGAGATTATCCAAAGTTTCTTGAAGGGGATAGGCAGATACGCACCTCTGTCGAAAGGTATATTGCGAAACATATGAAGGACGCCACAAACTATGGCGGAGTTGGACATATCGAAATCCAACGGAAAACAGATCTCATTCGGGTTGATATACATACGGGGTTTCCTGATTTACTCATTGAGGAACAAAGTTTGGGGATTAGTCAAATGAAGGGCGATATCGAAAACATCTTAGGGATCGAAAGTCGGAAGCTCCGAGTAATACTAAGTAGTGTCACCCAACCCTATGGGGAACCAAAAATATTGGCGGAGCATGTTGCCTTACAATTGAAAAATAGAGTTCCCTTCCGACGAACTATGAAAAAAGCTATCGAACTGGTTGGAAGAACTAGCGACAGAGGTATTAAGATACAAATATCCGGACGACTCAACGGTAGTGAGATGGCTCGGGTTGAGTGGGCTAGGGAAGGTAGAGTCCCCCTCCAAACTATCAAAGCCCGTGTAGGTTATTCCTACCACCCGGCTCAGACGATTTATGGGGTTTTAGGCATAAAGACCTGGATATTTCGGGGTACTGGCTGATCCCCACCCAATGAAATAAAAAAAAAATGAAATAAAAACTATTTGATAAATTTTGACGTAACCTGGTTCAGCTTAATCCCACTCTAGTTTCAATCTATTTCACTTCAAACTCCAAAAGATCTTTGCTATGCTTAGTGTGCGACTCGTTCAAGCAACATCTCTTTATCCGTAAAAAAGAAACTAATTGGTGGGGTAATGGACCGCCTATTTTCGAGTACTAAATAAGTGAATGCCGAAAATAGGGTCAGGTTATCTCATCGAAAATGAAATTTCTATCCATGAAAAGTTTTTTTATGGAGAAGCTGAAACCAATACCAATTTATGATTACTTCGACAAATAAAAATCAAAATAATTAAATTTTTATTTGTCGAAATCGTATGGTTAACCGCTCAACTCCCGAGAAGCTGCGTGATGTAGCACAATTTTCAAATTGTCAATATCTGAAGTAGAGCTTTGAGTCAATTAATGCTAGGAACGTTGACTCAACGAAATTGAGATGGGGTGGGAAGCTCCGTCGCCGGGGGGGGAACCAAAACGTTTGTTATAAGGGACTGAAACAACGAGAAGACTTCTGAATCTCATTTTTATCATTCAGTTAATTAATATCGAGATTCGGTAGATGGGATGGCGAAAGAAGCCCATACCTCAAAAGCAGAAAATAAATTAGAAGATCGAGCTTATTTTCGCCCGTGGATTTAGTACCAAGTAACATTTGAACTGCTACCTATAAATGAAATGAAAATCGGAAGAAAAAAAAGGATAAAATGACGGAGAAATAGTTAGTAAGTTTGCAAAATATACAAATTGGTAGTAAATTTATGAGGAGCTGGCTGGGAGGAGACTTCCGCGTCCGGTTCTGTATCAGAGATTGACAAATTCTATCGATATCGACTGTAACCCCAGACGAACTAAATATCGTAAGCAACATAGAGGAAGATTGGGGGGAATCTCTAGTCGTGGCAACGCTATTTCCTTCGGAAAATTTGCTCTTCAGGCTCTCGAACCTGCTTGGATTACGGCTAGACAAATAGAAGCGGGGAGGAGGGCAATAACGCGCTATGCTCGTCGAGGTGGGAAACTATGGATACGCATCTTTCCCGACAAACCCGTCACCATGAGACCCGCGGAGACGCGTATGGGGTCGGGCAAAGGGTCTCCGGAATACTGGGTATCCGCAGTTAAACCAGGCCGAATAATTTATGAATTGGGTGGGGTATCGGAGGATGTAGCCAAAACTGCTATGGCGATGGCTGCCCACAAAATGCCCATGCCTACTCGAGTAGTAACTACTGCAGAATCGTGATACTTGTTAAAGACGAAGAAGTAGAGAAGCAAATGGTATAAGGGGGAGTAATAGCGGTGACAGCGACAGCAACATCATGTTTTAAGCATCACCCCGATTGTCATTAAAGCGAATATACCTTACCGATTGGGTCATATTAATTGCAATAACTGTAATTCACTTATTCCCCCAAATTTTTTTGGTGGAATATATCTCTTTTCACCCGGATATACTACAAGTAAACCTATTATTTTTCTCGATTACCAAACGATTCAAACTCAAAGTTATTCAGATGTAGCAGACAACAGCGGAGCCCGCAAGTCAATGTGTATTCGAGTGTTGGGAACTGGCAACCGCAGATATGCAGGTACAGGTGACGTCGTAGTAGCTGTAGTCAAGGAAGCGGTACCCAATATGTCTCTGAAAAGATCAGAAGTGGTTAGGGCGGTGGCAGCATGTACTCGTAAAGGGATAAGACGATGTAACGGAATGATTGTTGGATTCGACGACAACGCGGCCGTTGTCGTCAACCAGGAAGGAAATCCTAGGGGGACTAGGATCTTCGGTCCAGTCGCTAGGGAATTGAGAGATTATAATTTTGCCAGAGTAGTCTCTTTAGCCCCCGAGGTGTTACAAAAATAAGTGATTGCAATAATTTAGCATAATCAGTTTGACAAATTTTCAAGCCAAAATTTTCTAATGAAAAAATTTGGTTTAAAAATTTGTCAGATGTATCTAAACTAAATATCCCAAATACACGAAATTAAATTAGAGGAGACAGAATAAAAAAAAAGGTTAGGAATCATTCTGGTATTGATAACTACAAAAACTACTGATTGATATTTCACGAATAACGACGCCATCTCCACCGCACTTACTGCCATAAGAAACGGAAACACAAGAAAAAAAGCTATGATCAGGATACTTGCGACTAAAATGGCCGAACGCATCGTACAAATTTTGGCAGAAGAAGGCTTCGTAGAAAATGCTGTGAAGCACAAGGATAATGGGAAAGAATTTTCGGATGTGAGGTTAAGATATCTCGGTAAGAAGAAGGACCCCTATATTGCAGTTATCAGACGCATTAGCAAGCCTGGATTGAGAGTTTATTCCGATCGTCGACAAATTCCCAAAATATTGGGCGGTATGGGAATTGCAATTTCATCGACATCTCGTGGACTTATTACAGATCGGGAGGCTCGACAAGAAAAAATCGGGGGGGAAATTTTACGCCACATTTGGTAATTCGGAAACTTCTTTTCAACTGAAAATCAGTTGTTTTTCAAATGATTACGTTTCAGATAAGCTATTAGCAATATCAACTGAGTTAGCAATTTCTTAAGTAAATCTATGAATTACGGGGGGGGGGGGGTTAGTTCGAATGATGAAAAAGCGGAATCCTATTGACATAGAGGGTACAGTTACGGAATCGCTTCCCAATGCCATGTCTTGAGCGTGTCTGGATAATGGATGCCAAGTCTTGACTCATATATCGGGAAAGATCTGACGGAATTATGTAAGAATATTACCAGGAGATAGGGTAAGGGTCGAATTAAGTCCTTATGATCTTACCAAAGGGTGTACCATTTACCGACTTCGAAGTAAACAGACAAGTAACAATCATTAGAGTTTGATGTCGGTGCGATCATCTAGTAATTATCTGCCTGCTCAATTTTTTTTCTCTCAAATTGATAAAAGGAGAGAACACATCTCAAATCTATCAATAGATTTATCCAACTAATTTAAGGTTGTAGCTACGAAAATTCGTGCCTCCATTCGCAAAATATGTGAAAAGTGTCGATTGATTCGTAGACGTGGACGAATCATGGTAATTCGTTGCAATCCAAAGCATAAGCAGAGGCAGGGGTAGTCAGAATCTTCAGACGTAGAACCAATTAACAATTAATAACAGTCTTCGAATATGAATAATCAATCAACTATGTCAGCTAATTCAAAGAAAATTCGTTCACGAAAGGTAAAGCGCGGAGTGCAGAAGGGGGTTACTCATATCCAGGCAAGTTTCAATAATACCATTATTACTGTCACGGACGTTCGGGGATAGGTAGCTCCTCGGTGTTCTGCTGGTGCCTGCGGATTCAAGGGTACACGCAAAAGTACACCATTTGCCGCCCAAGCTGCAGCGGAAAACGCTATCCGTGCTTCAATGGATCGGGGTATGAAGCAAGCAGAAATTGCGATGAGTGGACCCGGTCCGGGGAGAGACACCGCCTTGCGGGCTATCCGCCGAAGCGGCATAATCCTCAGCTTCGTACGTGATGTGACCCCCATGCCATATAATGGTTGTCGACCCCCCCGAAAAAGACGTGTCTAACTCCACCCAGTAGTTCTACAAAAACTAAAAGGGGATTCCTCTATGCTCACGTGCGAAACATCGACCTCTACCCAGGCCATTCAATGGAAATGCGTTGAATCTAAGACAGAAAATAAGCGTCTTCATTATGGTCGTTTTGTCGTATCTCCCTTCAAGAGGGGCCAAGTTAGTACTGTGGGAATTGCTATGCGAAAAGCCTCATTAGAGGAAGTTCGAGGGACGGGCATAACGTGTGCAAGGTTTCACGGAGTTGCGCACGAGTATTCTACAATAAGGGGTATCAAAGAGACAATACATGATGTTTTAGTTAATCTAGGGGAAATTGCACTTAAGAGCAACTCCAATGATGTTAAAGAAGCAGTTTTATCCGTAACTGGTCCCAAAGAAGTAATTGCGGGTGATACATCGTTGCCGCCCTCTGTCGAAGCGATTGACAATTTGCAATATATAGTTACTATCACCCAACCAATATCTGTAAATATTGAATCAAAAATTGAAAAAGATTGTGGGTACCGCATAGAAAAATCAAATGGATATAAAGATGGAGAATTTCCCGTTGATGCTGTATCTATGCCTGTCCGAAACGTAAATTATAGCGTACATTTATTTGGAAGTGGTAAAGCGACGCGAGAAACATCATTCACTGAAATATGGACTAATGGTAGTCCGACCCCGGACGAGGCAATAACCGAAGCCTCTAAAAAACTAATAGACTTATCAAGTCCCTTCTTGCACGTGAAACCCGAAGACGTCTCCTACTTGGGAGATAGTGAAAGTTCTTCTGCTTCGGCGGGGTCATCTCCACAAGTTTATGACGTGAATGAACTGGGGGAAAAACTATCCGCAGATATTTTTATTGACCAACTAGAATTACCAGCTAGAGCCTTTAATTGTCTAAAAAAAGCCGAAATACACACAATTGCTGATTTGCTTAATTATAGCCGAGAAGATTCATCAAAAATAAAAAGTTTCGGACAAAAATCTGTAGATCAGGTGTCAAAAGCTTTGTGGGAGCATTTCGCCATAAAATTACCCAAAACTTAGTTGCATATTAATCAGTAGGAACAAGCAGCGAAATCCAAATTATTTCACTTCTAATACAAACGATATTGTCTCTTGCATGTTAAATTTTTCTTGTGTATTACACTTTCAGTTCGAGAGGTTTCGGAGGGGAAATGTGAGTTAAACAAAACTTGTAAATTAAAATTTAATTTCTCATTATTTTGGCGTAAACAAATAGAAATCGATTATCCAAAGAACTGAATAATTCTACTTAAGAAAATGACTAAGTCTAGGGAAGTCTCGTCCCAGCCCGGGGGCTGTCGATTGTTCCCTAGACTAAATCTGACTATCTCTCAGGTTAATAGGAGGTGGAAAACTACTAGAAAAGCCCCGAAGTTGAAGATCCATCTATGGGTAAAGTTGCTCCAATACCTGACCAAATAGCGACCGCGGTGCCAATTGCGAGGACTGTTGTAGCTACTGGGCGCCGAAACGGATTCTGAAATTTGTTGACATTTTCGGGAAAAGGAACGGTTAGCAAACCTGCAGGTACTGATGCCATCGAAAGAACGCCTAATAGTTTATTGGGCACTGTCCGAAGTATTTGAAATACGGGAAAGAAATACCACTCAGGTAATATCTCCAAAGGAGTTGCAAACGGATTTGCTGGTTCACCAATCATTGATGGTTCCGAAACGGCCAAACCCACGGTACATGCGATGGTTCCTAATATTACTACAGGAGATATATATAAAAGATCGTTGGGCCAAGCGGGTTCTCCATAGTAATTATGTCCCATACCTTTAGCTAATTTTGCTCTCAAAACGGGATCGTTCAGGTCAGGTTTTTTTGTTATTGGGATGGATTCTTCATTCCCCCACAAGAATCGAACATGAGAATTTCTACTCATACGGCTCAAGCAAATGTAGAATTATCTTATTCCGTAACGGTTAGGTTGGCAAATAAAGGAAGGACGAACACGGAAAAAGAATTGTTTCGCAACACGGCTTCTCATCCGAGTCAGCTCAATAATGAAATAAGGCTTCGCGGGTTATCTCGTATCCCATACACACGTGTCACGTCGTTGCAAGTTTATACAAGACCAGATACTTACGAGCTACGGTATAGGATCTTAACTTGTTACAACTTCAGCTACATATATCTTTAGATCGTTTTTTTACCCCGACGGCTACTCCTGCAAACAATTAGCTTCTGATGCGGAAGAAATGTATGCATCTCCTAGAAACCGTATGTCTAAAAGCTTCATACAATCCCAATTCAATATATGGGGTTTCGCGAGGCCTTTCAAAATTTTTGGGTCGATCATGGAAAAAATTCTCCAAACAACTTTAGTCTCAGTTCGAAAATTTTGTTTTTATATCCAGGTTTCGAATCTTAGTCCCAAAGAAAGGTCGGAAGGGAGACACACCTTCGGTTGCGGCAGTATCCAACTAGACGTCTGCATAGCCTACACATCTCGTGACGAGTCACACACTCCCGTAATCCAAATTTTTTCCTTCGACGCTTCAATTATTTTGTCCCAATAGTCCGAGACGATAACTAAATCCGCTAGATAACTCATCATTTGGCTTAGTAATAAGTATCGACGGCAACAGAACAACCTCCTAATTGAGGAACTGGAAATCGAAATCCCTACCAAATATAGCGACAGGTATCTTTTATCTATTACTTATGACTAAGTCGTGAAGGACCCGGAATGCCTTGTTTACGAATCATTAGGAAATGCATCAACGTAGAAACAGCAGTGAGAAGCGGCAAGACAAAAGTGTGTAAACTATAAAAACGAGTTAACGTTGATTGGCCGACACTAGCACTTCCTCGTAATGACTCTACTAATGAAGGTCCTACCAGGGGAATAGCTTCGGGTACGCCGGTTACGATTTTGACGGCCCAGTAACCAATTTGATCCCAGGGTAAGGAATATCCGGTTACACCGAAAGAGACGGTTGATACAGCTGGAGTCACCCCAGTAACCCAAGTCAATTCGCGAGGTTTTTTGAATCCCCCCGTGAGGTAGACACGAAATACATGCGAAATCATCATTAATACCATCATACTTGCTGACCACCGATGAACAGACCGAATAAGCCAACCAAAATTAACTTCAGTCATTGTATATTGAACTGAGGAGAAAGCTTCTGTAACGGTCGGACGATGATGAAGGGTCATAGCAAAACCAGTGGCTACTTGAACCAAAAAACGAGTCAGCGTGATTCCCCCCAAGCAATGAAATATGTTCACATGTGGAGGGACATATTTACTAGTAATATCGTCAGCAATTGCTTGAATTTCTAAGCGCTCCTCGAACCAATCATATACCTTAGTGAGATAGGTAAGCCTTTTTAACTCCCTCTTCGTAAACTGTACATGAGGCTTTTTTCTCATACAGCTTAAGCAAAGCTGTTTGGGCATCGCCCATTCCATTAGCTCGAGTGAGGAAGTGGGAAAAGACGGCAGATCCCCCGACATCCCTCATCAATTAATGGGGGAAGAAGCGACTTGGCCTCGGAAAACTTGAAACTACAGTTTACTTCGATCTCACGTTAGCTTTTATTTCTTGATTGAAACCCAGTAGTACTAGCGTCTTGGGAAATCTTTTAATCTTATCGATGTACCCTCCCCCCCCCCAAAAAAAGGGGGGGGGGGGGTAGATAAATGAATAGAAATTACTCCGTTCTGATCTGATTCGTTTTGGCATCCACAGAACCTTAGATTTTCACTATATCTCAAAATTTTATTTCATTTATAGGTGGGAAGACTTGATGGGTGACAACTCCTCCATCACCTCGAAAACCCACACGGCTCCCATTTCTCCACCTACATACTCCAGTAAACAGCCACAATTAAAACATACTTCGTTGGTAATTTCTTGATACAGCGCCGAGTCGGCAATATCAGATAACAACTTAATCACGAAATTTTAATGGTAAATTGATGCAAATTAATCATAGTTTGAGCTTTATACTAAATATGGGATTCTCGCGTTTCGGGTGCTAATAACTCGACCGCTACCTGGCGAGATACCGATAATCTAATATAAGAAAATCTAATTAAATCAAAGACTGTTTATTTGTTGAACCAGATTAGTTGCGACGAATCACACACCCATATTATTGTCTTCTAAAAACATTTAAAGTTCGCGCGATTTAACTTCCGTTCTGATTTACGATAAGGTATCTATTTCTGAACCCCCAGCTATTGCCGCTACATCAGTGGGGTTCAGGACTTTTCTACCAGCTAATTGGGATGCCATCCAATAAAACGGATGAGTTATAAATTTCCAAAATAGTAACTAAGAATACTGCAAGTAAAGCCATGAAAAATCCCATCAGGGGGGTAGTCCCCCAGCCGGGGGCAACCTTCCCATATTCTGAATTAAGCGGCTTCAAAACCATTCCCAATAAACTTATTCTGGGTTTACCTCTGGGGGTGTCACCAATAACTTTCGTAGCCATAAAGCCTGCTCAATTGATTGAAATTTGTTGACTTTGTATACTATTATAACAAGTAAATATGTACTAATATTTCTTTGGATTACATGGCAACGGAAACCGCAACTTCGGTCGCTACCTCTATATCCCGTTCACTCGTTAGCCTCACCGGTTACGCTTTGTATACCGCTTCCGGTCAACCCGCCAAAGAGCTCAGAGACCCTTTTGAGGAACATGAAGATTAGTCGGACCGATAGACCTTCCTTCGCAAAATTAAAAAGGAAGGTCTCTAATCAACCTAATTTACCTTATATTCACGATTTTGCTGATACAACAAAATCTGCTTCTTTGGCAAAATTAAAATCGGGGAAAGCTCTCTATTTACCCTTGCTGGGTACTTTGGGGGGCTCCCGAAAGAAGATGGCAAAAAATATTATACCTAAAGTTGCTACCAACAAAAATGTGTAAACCAGTGCTTCCATGGATTCAACCGTAATAGTGGTATTTTATAAATATCTTTCATACTAATTGCGGTGGAGGAAACTTCTAGTTCTTCCAAGTTTTTTTGTTTAACTTCGAAGTATTAGAAACTACTGAATTGAATCAATTTATTAAATTATTAAGTTTTGACAAAACAATTATTTATTATTTTATAATTCAGTCAATTTTTGTGACTAACCTGATAAAGAGAGGAATTCAATAGGATAAATAAGAAAAAACTTTTTGAACAGCTTGTCTTTTAGTACTTGGATCTCCCAACTTTTGAAATGCCCCGAATTCAACTTGGGCGTCCAAATCGGGATCGATACCAGCAAAAACGTCTCTAAATAAGGTTCTTGCACCGTGCCAGATGTGACCAAAAAAGAAAATGAGAGCAAATGTGGCGTGACCGAAAGTGAACCAACCCCGTGGGCTACTTCTAGAAACACCATCCGATTTTAAAGTGGCGCGATCAAACTCGAAGATCTCACCTAATTGGGCGCGCCTGGCGTATTTTTTCACCGTGGCGGGATCACTGAAACTAGCACCATCCAGTTCACCACCGAAGAATTCTACGGTTACACCGACTTGCTCGACGCTGTATTTTGATTCTGCCCGCCTAAATGGTACATCAGCTCTCACGACACCCTCGCCATCTACCAGGACTACGGGAAATGTTTCGAAAAAAGTTGGCATACGGCGTACAAACAGTTCATGGCCTTCCTTATCTTTGAAAGCGGCGTGACCTAGCCAGCCAACGGCTATCCCATCGCCGTTATCCATCGCACCTGCTCTAAACAATCCCCCTTTGGCGGGGTTGTTGCCAATGTAGTCGTAAAAAGCTAATTTTTCCGGAATCTTCGACCAAGCTTGGGATAGACTTAGATTTTCGGCTTCACCTGATCGTATTCGCTTCTCTATTTCTTGTTGGAAATACCCCTGATCCCACTGATAACGAGTGGGGCCAAACAATTCGATCGGGGTAGCAGCGGAACCATACCACATGGTTCCGGAAACGACAAAAGCGGCGAAGAATACAGCAGCAATACTGCTAGACAACACGGTTTCGACATTTCCCATACGTAGAGCTTTGTATAACCGTTGGGGGGGGCGAACACTTAGGTGAAACAGACCCGCTAGTATACCTAAAACTCCCGCTGCTATGTGGTGCGAGGCTATTCCGCCTGGTACAAATGGATCAAAACCCTCGGCCCCCCAAGCTGGATCTATGGGTTCTATTTTTCCGGTTAATCCGTAAGGGTCTGATATCCAAATACCGGGGCCAAACAAGCCTGTTACGTGAAATGCTCCAAACGCAAAACAAAGTACTCCCGAAAGAAATAGGTGGATTCCAAATATTTTTGGTAAATCCAGGGATGGTTTTCCCGTGCGATCGTCCCGAAATAGATCCAGGTCCCAATACACCCAGTGCCAGATAGCGGCTAGAAACAGCAAACCGGATAGTATGATATGAGCTGCGGCTACTCCCTCGTAACTCCAGATACCCGCATCAGTTGCGGCATCTCCGGTGATGCTCCAGCCTCCCCACGACTTTGTTACCCCAATGCGAGTCATAAGTGGAATGACAAACATACCCTGCCTCCACATGGGATCAAGAACGGGATCCGATGGGTCGAAAACAGCTAGTTCGTATGAAGCCATTGAACCCGCCCAGCCAGAAACCAAAGCAGTGTGCATCAAATGCACGGAAATAAGACGACCGGGATCGTTTAATACGACGGTATGAACGCGATACCGAGGCAAACCCGTGAGAAACCCCTTTCTTGGATATTGGAAATGAGTGACTACTACGTAACTTTCTTGCAATATAGGCTTGCGTTATAAGCTATAAAGAGACGAGATGGTAGTTGTTGTATGAAATATACAAATCACTATCTCGGTTCGTTGTTAGATTAGAGGCATTCCTTCTTTATTGCCTCGTCTCACCTATTTGTTTGGTTTGTGCAAAACACATAGTAATGTGAAGTAACCCAGTAACTTTTCTTTCAGGAACAGATGAAGGCATAGATATTTTAGCATTTACGTGCTTCATATAACAATGTAGAGATTGGTCCCATCAGAGTCTGTTAATATCTGCAAAAAGATACGATTTATTTAACCCACGTTGTCTTTGTCAAGCGTGTTATAATATGATGAAAGTTCCTCCTCAGTTTGGCTTATACGTCCCCAATTTGGAGGTAATTACAATCTCTTACAGTAGTTTTTCCATGCCAATTGGTGTTCCAAAGGTGCCCTTTCGTCTCCCTGGGGAAGAGGATGCGGCTTGGGTTGACGTATAGCGCGACTCGTCAGGTGCGTCGAGCCGGGTGGAACCCGTTTCCGTCATTTCTTATCCGATTGATTTGTCTCTATCTCGCTTGGAATTGACTAATCTGTCAGTGCCCAAATGCGTGAGAAATGTTTGTCAGTAGGTTTAGTAGTCGTCAGAATCCATGGCTAGTTAGAATAAACAGATTGCTTGGGCTCCGGTTACTCAGTCCCAGACATCGGTCGTAGCCGGAATGGCTACGAAATAGAAACCAGAACATCGAAAAAAATTAAATAGATTTCTATTTTGAATATGTTGCATAAAATGTGGGAGTAAATACAGGGGAAGTGAAACTATTTGTTCTGTATGTGCAAATAGCGGTCGGAACCCCGCAACCTCCGGGGTAGAAGGTGAACCTAAAGACTCTTCACAAGAAAAGGACTTAATCACGAACAGAAATGAACTGGTGCAGGAGGAAGAAGTTTACACACTGGGGTGAGTTTGCCGATCACCAGTTACGAAGTGGTTCAGAATGTGCGAAAGCTGGGCTAGACAAACTTGAACCGGAAAGGCTAATGCGGGTGGGATTGAAGAAAAAATAGAAAAAGGAAAGGAGAATTCTTTCTTATACTCATTTCACGTAGAAGCTACCAGAGCCGTATGTCTCTAACGATACCTATACGGTTCCAGAGGGGGGGCGGCGGAGTGGGAATCGCGGAAACCTATCCCAATCAACCGGCTTTATCGGGAGAGACTTCTTTTTCTAGGTCAACAAGTTGACGACGAAATTGCCAATCAACTTATCGGTATCATGATGTATCTAAATGGGGAAGATCAAGCCAAAGATATGTACTCGTATGTAAATTCACCCGGTGGGGCAGTATTAGCCGGAATATCTGCTTATGACGCAATGCAATTTGTCGTACCAGATGTACATACTATTTGCATGGGACTAGCTGCTTCAACGGGATCCTCCATTTTGGCTGGGGGGGAAATTACCAGACGTATAGCACTACCCCACGCTTGGCGCCAATGATTTGTATGGATTAGAACTCTGCCTTCGCCTAGGTAGGGTAACAATAGCATGGCAGCTTCTACTTGGCGACTCCCCCTATACACATTTAACTATGAAATAGTGAAATGCCAAGGAGGTAAATTGAATCAAAATAAATTTTTTGTAGTGAACTCATTCTGGATCGAAATCGATATATCTTAGCGTCATAAATTCGAAAAAGTGTCGAATCTACATAATTTATTAAACTTCAATCAAGTTTTTGAGGAGTTGGGTGATGCCGATTCCGTTATCCATCGAGAGTATATATAGCAAACTTTGGGATTGCTGGCGCGACACGCGATACAGCGATGGAACCATCATAATACGTTTGAAAGGAAGGATGGTGTGATCTCGTACTCGTAATACTCCTCTCATAGTATTGCAAGAAGAAGGGGTTGACAACGAAGTAAATAAGACAAAAAGTTAATGTTTAAATACTAGTTTGAGCAGACTTCGTCGACTCACCAGAGGTATAGCCGTATGCAAGAGAATTTGCTTGTACGGTTGAACTTAATCGGAGTCATCTAACTAGGGTAATGATTCATCAACCCGCTAGTTCATATTATGATGGACAAGCAGGGGAATGCGTTATGGAAGCGGAAGAAGTATCAAAACTACGCGATTGCATAACCAAAGTCTATGCCCAAAGAACTGGTAAACCCTTATGGATAATTTCCGAAGATATGGAGAGAGATGTTTTTCCGTCAGCAGAAGAAGCTCAGGATTACGGCGTCGCGGACCCGGTGGCGTTGGAAAACGCGTCAGTTTGAAGATTCGACAAGTAGGAAGTGACCGAGATTTGCAAGAAAAAGTCAAATTTCTCTGATTCAATAATTTTTTCTTCTTGTAGTTTCACGTCTATTTGTCTAACCAGTTTCTATTCCATCCACTTGAAAAAGCAAAAGCAAATCTTCAGTTTTTTTTTTCTTACTTCAAACAAAGAAATATTATAAAAATTGATTGTTAGAGATTCGGATGTAGCAAGTTTTCTCACATGGTTAGAAATATTTCGAACCAAATAAATTTTATGCGTCTTTGAACGTGCCAACAAATCAGCAACTAATTAGGAAAGCGAGACAACGGTTGGGGGTTGGAACAAAATCCCCCGCTCTTCGGGGATGCCCCCAACGGAGAGGAGTGTGTACCAGGGTGTATGTGTGACCCGTTCGGATCGGAAACCTGAGACATTAGGGGGTTGACATCGTGAAATAATCCCTCAAATGAACTGAGGATAAATCCATAATCCATCTGTTTCAATAAGAAATAGAAATTCGTGGTTAGAGTCGGTGCAAATCCGATCATTTTGATTTGGGACGATAAAAACCAATCGATGATAATAAAGTTGAATTATTAAGCGAAGCCGGGCGAGTGATATTAACTTCTATATCTATTTCGCCAATCCCATTGCGACGGCAATAACCACGGGTCAGCTGTTCCGCCAATCTCCAGCCTGAAATACCGTCACTAAACATATGACTTCTTTCGAAATAAATAACGAATAAGAAATAAAAGCGAGAAAGCCCAGCTTGATGGGCTGAGTTAAATATTGGGGATCATGCGACCCGCCGACAGCAATTTTGTTTTCCTTATCTTCGGAAAAGCCTAGGCTCCGGTATATAGGAGGGACCCGGTTGCCATAAAAAGTTGGCCACGGAAACATCGGAATCCGCGGTATCCCTGGTGCAACGTACCACCTATTGACAGATCAACAATTGGGGTTGGGTATCTAACCCGTACCAGAGTATCTACGGAAGGGAAAGTCGGGGTAGCAAAAGCCGCCGGAATCTCCATTTATTACATCAGATAGAGAAAACAGGAATTCGTCACAGCCAATAAATTTTCGAAAAATTATGAAGCAGCTACCTAACGACCTCCTAAAAATTTAGAGGCGCGGCATGTCGCCGCACATGGTGTAATTGAAATGTAAATCTATCTTCGAGATATTCCTCTCTTCGGGGGGGGTACAGTTCGGTGTAACATAGCATATCTATTTCTACAAATTGACATCTCTAAATAAGAAATATTGAAAAAATAAGAAATTACTTGAGGGAGTAGCAGAGCCCGGGAATAAATGGATTTCTCAGACGAAAATATAATTTTCCGTGAGGCTATACATACAATGACCAGAGTAAAACGAGGATCCATAGCTCGGAGATATCGCAAAGGCATTCTCGATTTTGCATCCGGGTTTCGGGGGGCTCATTCAAGATTATTTAGAGCAGCGAACCAGCAGGAAAAAAGGGCATTAGCTTGCGCTTATGTAGATAGAAATAACCGTAAGAGAAAATTCCGTCGTCTATGGATCGCTCGGATTAATGCAGCGGCGCGGAAAAATGGAATTACGTACAGTTCGATGATTCACAATTTGTTTGAGAATCATGTTTTTCTGAATCGCAAGACACTCGCGCAAGTAGCTACTCCAGACGCTTACTGTTCCTCCCGGCTTGTACGAACAATTAATGATGAGAGAGATTGACATGCGGCGGTAAGCCTCTCCGGATTAAACGGAGAGGCCAGAAATAAAATAAAGAATGAGTTAACTCGCAGATCTATCACAGGGAAAGACAAGGAAGAGAAGATAAATGGAAGGACAGGCTATCTCATAGGCATCACTTTGATTCAATTTCGATATATTAAATCCCACCTTTTTCGCGGGACGGGATGTTTTTAGTTGTCAAATTGAAAAATCCCCCAGAATTCAATTTCATAGAATTCTCTAATTTTCGTTGTTTGAGAGGGGTAGCAAAGCCAAAATACGAGCTCTCTTTATAGCGATAGCTACCGAACGCTGCTGCTTGGAGGTTAATCTGTTCATCCGCCTCGATAGGATTTTTCCCTGCTCACTGACGAATCGACGAAGTAGGCTCGTATTTTTGTAATCAATAGTTTCATCGGAGCGAATAGACGGGGAACGTCTACGGAGAGATCGTTTAAATTTATTCGTGATATTTTTTTTTGTGACTACCAGTAAACATTCCAATACACATTATTATTGATTACTTACAAATTAATCGGAAATATCCTTTATTTTTTCAGTTCCTTATGATAAGTATGTTTGTGGCAATAAACACGAAATTTCTTCGATTCCAACCGAGTAGGTGTGTTGCGGCGATTCTTACGTGTAGTGTATCGAGAAATACCCGTGGATTTGCCGCTAGCCTCCCTCTCTCTGCAAGTACAAATTGTACATGCTAAAGCAATGGTCACCCTCGCATCTTTACTTCTGGTCATAAAATCAATTATGTCGTAATAAGATAAGTTTTCTTTTTTAAGGGAGAGGGTCGCAAGTAGGTCCAAATGTTTTTGAACGGACTACCCGCGAAGCTTAGACAATAATAAAGTTTAAATTTTAGCTATCCCCACCCAAAACTCGGTTACGCGTCACTCCCTTTGTAAGACGTAAAGTTATCCAATTTTTCCGCTTCGTTTGATCCCTCCGTAATTAGCTCCTTGAATTAAAAAAAGGGAAATAATAAAGCGTCTGGGAAGAAGCGATTAACTTCTATTAGGGAACCAGCCAACAACCCAAACCATATTGCAGCTACGACAGGGGCCGTGGAGAGATATATTTTCACATGTTGCATCAAAAGTCCTCCTTATTTTTAATATATTATTCCTATATTTCTTAATCTTTATTCCTCTTCTACTTCTTCTATCTTATTAAGAAGAAACACTTATTTACAACTTAGAAATCAATTTTTTTTTTTGAGGGAGAAACTGATAAACCCAGAGTACTCGATATTGTTGGTACCAATAACCGTAATATCGATGAATAGCCGTAATACCGATGCAAAGTGAGGAGAAGAAAAAGTAAGAATTGGACGGAGTGTTAGAGGACAGCTATCTATTGAAAAATGAATTTTCTCTTTACTAGTAGCCGGTATCTGCAGCTACCAGTTATAATAAACTAAATGGAATAACATCGGATCGATGATACCAGTTATAAGTTAAGATTAATAGGGATGTAACGCAGCTCGGTAGCGTGTTTGTTTTGGGTACAAAATGCCGCAGGTTCAAATCCTGCCATCCCTATTATTGATCCATGCACCAAGCTTCGGAGATAGGACTTCTCGTCTCAACAAATTGACTTCTGTCTTTCTTTTTTTTTCTTTTTTCATGAAAGAGAAAAGATTTCTAACTTTCGCTTCCTCCTCACTCCGTGAGGAAGGAAGCTGCCCCATTTATTTTTTTATTTGAATATAAAAATAACTACGAAAAGGGAGGCGCCTTTAGTTCAGTCCGGTAGAACGCGGGTCTCCAAAACCCGATGTCGTAGGTTCGAATCCTACAGGGCGTGCTTACTACTGCTTACCCAAGGATTACTTAATGGAAGTAATATGTGTCGAATACGAAATACCTAGAAACCGAAGACGACAGATTTTCCGTCGACGAAGCAGCCCCTCATGTCTGTTTCTTAGATAAACGAATATTCTCAGACAAATCCTAGAATTGATTAAATAATTTGAATAGAAAGAAAGAATTTCTAGATGAATCATTTTCCATCTTTTTTATAAATCAACGTCTTGTTTTAGATGCCACAATTATTCAATTCTATCGAATATCTAATTGATCGCCGCGTCGATATTGCGGGTATGCAGTTACAAATAATCCAGCTAGGGTTATTGGAATCGAACCCGACACAATTCCCGATAGTGATGCTTCAACCATTCTAGTTTATAAATATCTGATGTAAATACTTACCGAAGTTGATTTTTGCATCAGCCGAATAGTATCTGGTAAGTACGACGAATTTGTAGGTGCCGTCAGGACCCCCTTTTTTGCCTCCCCACCCCCCATCTAGGTTCTACATGACCAAATCACAGAATTTGAATCTTGTTCAATCCAACAAATGAAGCTGAAGTCAAAGTTAATACAGACGTCAAAAAGGCGAAGTAGCTTAATAGAGTGAGCATAAATTTGAATACCAAATTATCTGGCAGATGGGTTAGTATACGATTTCTCCGAGTAGTTTATCACCCGAAATTACGGAATCAAAGTTGTTTACTCAAATTTGCTAAGTCGGGATTGATTAGTAATATTTACTGGGTGATCTAAATCTATTGATTTGGTTTATTCGGTACAATTACGTCTCATTTATTTAATTTATGAAGTAGGCAACTACGTAGTACCTCTAAGCCGTTAATTAATCGCTTAAGAATTGCCAAATAAGTCTTCTTCTTTTTATTAACTACCCCCGCGAACTGGCTATCTCTTTTCCTTGGCCTAAGGCTAATACGCGTAGTTGAAATCATCAATTGCCTGAACACGCCGGTAGATGAAAGCAGGCTGGGAGACGGAGCAACGGGAGAGATAATACCCCTGCGCCTACGAACCGCTGTACGGTTCCGAAGCCGAAGCCGGTCGAGGCTTTCTAGCCAGTTTGGTCTAGGCATGGGTAACCGCTACCGAAAATCCCGGAAGTATCGGATACCTCACTTGTGAGGAGCGAGTAACCTTGCCGCATCGAAGGTGGGCTAGCTATACTGAACCAGTATATTTTGGATATACCCTGGGTATAAAAGTGACATCCCAATTTGGGTCAGGTCCCGTTCGAAAAGGTTTACTGGTAGATCCCACATCCTTTATCCCCCCCTTTTTTTTTTATCCGGGAAGCAACCTCTTTTAGTATTACAAGATAGATATAGATAGATACGGAGCTGAACATGTCTGGGAATACAGGAGAACGCCCCTTCGCTGACATCATTACTAGTATTCGATACTGGGTCATCCACAGCATTACTACACCCTCCCCGTTTATTGCAGGCTGGCTGTCTGTCAGTACAGGTTTAGCTTACGATGTTTCCGGAAGCCCTCGCCCAAACGAATATTTTTCAGAGAACCGACAAGAAGTTCCCCTAGTTACTGGCCGCTTCGATTCGCTGGAACAGATCGACGCATTCACCAAATTCTTTTAGGAGAAACCAAAACCAATGGCTTTAGATAAAACTTATCCAATTTTCACTGTTAGATGGTTAGCGGTTCATGGCTTAGCTGTACCGACAGTTTTCTTCCTGGGGTCCATATCAGCTATGCAATTCATTCAAAGATAGTTTTTAGTGAGCTCCGAATTTACGACACAACCGAATCCAAATAAACAGAGTGTAGAATCGAATCGTACAAGCCTATATCGGGGATTATTACTGATTTTCGTACTTGCCGTTCTCTTTTCTAATTACTTTTTTAATTAGAAACTAAAAATAATTGTCCGAAAACGATCGAGATCCTAATTATTTGTGACTGTTCATGTCTCGAGTCGGGACCAGATGATAAAGCCGAAAGAGTAGGGGGGTAAGGAGGTGGCGCAGATGACAAATACCACTGGAAGGATTCCCTTGTGGTTGGTGGGTACTGTAGCCGGTACACCTGTGATAGGTCCGTTAGGCATATTTTTTTACGGAGCTTACTCAGGGTTGGGGTCGTCTCCTCGATAATGACTGCCATCTGGTCGGGAAAATTTTGCCGAATTAATTATAGAAGCGAATTCTCCAATTTATCTTCTCTTTTTACTTAAAGGAGGAGAAAGAAGCGGTTCAATTTAATATATCTCTATTTAGTTAGCTAGAGACTAGCTCTACCATGCATCTTTCGAGTAGATGGTTCGATCGATTCTTTTCTGTCTAAAGAATCGATCGATCGAGGCTGAATGTAACAATTAAATTATCTACATATTTTTTTTGTAATCATATACATACATAAAAGAGATATTTCGGGAAAAACTAGTTCGACATAACTGGATCAATCAATAAGTTTTGAGTACGATTTATAGTTTGTCGAACTATAAAGTGGGTCGAACTATAACTATAAAGTGAAGATTTTTTTTCCCCCCCCCCCCCCATCCTTACCTAGTAGTAATCTCCTCAACTAGTCTCATCCATATTTGTAGTCTACCTCCCTACCCGATATTGCATCTTCCGTGTCCTAGTTTAGACTTGATGAAGTCAAATTGGGAGACTGGGAGATAAAGAAGTAAGCTGATTGCGTCGGAGAAGACATGTGGATGATGTGGGTGGTGTCGACGCCGCTGACACCACCCACATCATCCAAGTCGACGCAACCAACACTTCGTAGCTATCAAACTATTGACTAAAAGAAAAGACAAATGAAATTTCTTTTCTACACGCAATTATCAGTCGGATTATCCAGCCACGAGAGGGATAACCAGAAGAAGGAGTAGACAATCAGAAATTCATTTCTGCCAACTGCACCTTTTCAAACTGTTTTTTCTTAAGCACGGGGAAAATCTGTGCCAAGACAACCGATGCGAGGAAAGCTATAAGACCTCGGATACGCAATGGGTCCTGGAGTACGATTTCGACTTCTCCCTGACCGAATCCACCAACATTAGGGTTATTAGTCAATGGCTGATCGGCCTTAACTAACTCACCTTCTGAAACAATGAGTTCGAGACCGGGGGGGACAGTATCCGTTGCTTCACGATTCCCGGATGACTCTTCAATAGTGACTTCGTATCCACCCTTTCCTTCTTTACGAACAACCCTCTTTATTTTTCCCGTTGCTGAGGCGGTGTAGACCGTGTTGTTGCTTCTGCTCCCATCTGGGTAGATTTGTCCCCTCCCCCTATTCCCCCCAACATAAATGGGATATTTCAGAAAATGAGCTTCCCTGTTGGTACCAGGGTCTGGTGATGGAATTGGAAATGTGATTTCATTGTATAACTTGCCTGGCACTGGCCCTACGACGATTATATTTTCTTTGCCGGGACGGTAACTTTGAAATGACAATTTTCCTAACTTTTCTTTCATCTCGGCTGGGATGCGATTAGGGGGAGCCAATTCAAACCCCTCTGGTAGAATGAGGACAGCGCCGACATTCAAGCCCCCCTTTTTCCCGTTTGCAAGTACTTATTTTATCTACGTATCATAAGGAATCTTAACAACTGCTTCAAATACAGTATCGGGAAGAACAGATTGCGGGGCCTCAAGATCCACAGGTTTCTTGGCTAGATGGCAATTGGCACACACGATACGCCCCGTAGCTTCTCGGGGATTTTCATAATTCTGTTGCGCAAGAATCGGATATGCATTTGATACAGATGGACAGTTTAATTCACCGAAACCGATCAATACCGCAAGTGCAAGTGACGGAATCCAACACTTTTTCATCCAGTTATTCGTAATTCTTCTTTGCATAGATTGATGATTAGTCTCAAGTCTTTATACAAACGGGTTAATTGTTGACGCCGCTTGGTAGCAAATAATTCTTTCTTGTTCTAATTCTTTCCCCCGTTCTACTTGATCACTATTAGCAGATGACAAACGATAGGGGGTTGCAAGTAACCCAAAAGAATGAACTGGTCTAGCCTGCTAGATGCAAATTCGGAGAAGAAGTTGTTATCACCCACTCATTGTATGATAAGTTGCTACAATCGAGGGAGATGTGCGATTCAAGTGACGAAAGATCCAATATTTGGATACCGTATCTAAAATAACTGGAAAGGTTGAGACGAGGCGAGAAATTACATATTTATTGGGGATTAAGCCAAAATGTTCGAAGAGGGAACCTATGACTATTTCCCAACCATGGGGCGAGTGAAACCCTACACATAAATCAGTTAGTAAAAGAATGGGAGACGCTTTCATTGTGTCACTCAAACTGTGAAATGACTCCTGAATCCAGGAATTTAAAACTGCAAGTCTCTTTCGACCCGTTACAAGCAATAAAGTTGGGGTGGCAATACTAATTACATCGGTTACTAGCTGCAGCAGTAGCTGAATATTGAGTTCGTTATACGTTGTTGCCAACTGAGTAGTCTCATCATATGCATTTGCATCAAAATTTTGCAACTGCGTATCTGCCAAATGTTTAGTCGCGTCACTTAACCAGAGCAATGCTTCTGCTTCTCGAAGCTGCTTCAGAGCCTTTTCCTCTTGAAGAGGGTTGATAAATACTTGAATTTGGGTAATGTTCCACCAACCCCTAATCCAAGACTCCAAAAACCAATTTCTGAAACTGATTGGAATCGTGAGGGGGAGAAGCAAAAAACACCCAACATATTGAAGGGAAACTAATGCTTGGTTTCTAGTTAAGTCGAAATCGTTATGTACCAACACACTTGATTGATTTGTCAATTCCGCCCTGAACTTGGATAAAGTACGAGTCACAGAACGAGGCACCAAACTGATTGACTCATAGGCCGACGGAAAATTTGCTGATTCGTAATTAAATGATTTTTCAATCACTTTTTTGGTAGTTTGAAGTGGAAAAAGGTTTATGGAACAACGTGCTCTCCTAACATCGAACTCATTTGAAGTCGCTTCAATCCAAGCTAATTTCCTATTTATTTCTTCTATATTATTCAACTTGTAAGGGATGCAAGAAGGAAAATCATTTTTCAATTTATCTTCTGCGAAGCTAACAAATTTTTTACGTTTGTTGACTGTTTCACCATTCATATAACAATTTCGGCGAGAGTTTGGAGATATATCTTGGAAAAGCAAAATATCTGGAAGGTTCGGCAAAAAAATATTCAAGCAATTTTTTATCAAAGAATTGGTTGCGCGATCACACCCACGTGGAAGCAATCGGAGGAGTTTTGTCCTAAAGAGAAGTCTCAAGTCTCTTTGCATTCCCAGAAGGGATATACTAAATCTGTGCTCTAGGAGGCTACAGTATATTAGATATCTAGATTTATTGGATACCGTGTTTGTGGGCGCCGTCGTGGCCCGCAGCAATTTCTCCGGTGTTGAGGGGGATAATTTTACTTGCACAAGAAGCGGAGAGTCGTCTATTAGGGACTGTAGTCGCTTACTAGCCTCATAAGCTCTATCCGAGGAACGATGTGGAGTACTAAGAAACCATCGAATAATTTTCCGTTTCCAACAATGTAATCGCATATATTAACTGTAACTATCTATCAATCAGGAGAGGAAAATAGACGAAGTATGAGACTAATCAGTTGAATTGTCGTAATTAGGCTATTCCTTCTTTCGACCCCTCCCCCTCGAATTTATTTTCGCCGCTCTAGTAGCCTTACATTTCTTCGTAAATCATCTAGTTTTGAAATTCAATAAATTTTAAAAACCTTCAATTGATACACGCGGGAAACGAGCAGGTTCAGCGGCTTTTTCTTCTATATCTCCTAAGGTTAAACTTTCACCGATCCTAGTTAGTGGGATATTTTGACGACCCCTTACTTTCAAGTAAAGAATCCGACGCGGATAAAAGCCTTCTTTACTTTCCAACCCAACTGCTTCTATATCTTTTAGTACAAGTCGGATGCGGATGCGGCGATTAGTTCCGGGGAAGCCCCACCGAAAGATAGAAAAGAATCCTTCTCGCTTATCGAACAAGTTGTAACCGCCCCCCACGTTCCAAAACGCGGTACACCACAAATACAGCCCGAGAAAGAGGCCTGCAATCCCGTAAAAACACATTACAATACCTTGTGGAATGAAAACAATGTGTTCGGATGAAAGTCCGGGGATCAGATCTTCGCCGACGCAGCTGGAAAGTCCTACTAGTAGAAAACCTGTTGCGCCACAGACAAGGATACAGGCCCAACATGAATTCGCAAATGTGCGGGAGCCTTTTATAAAATCTACTTGGATCCATTTGGAACGGCAATTCATTAATATTTCCTCACATATTGCATAATAAATGGATTAGTCATTTTACCACCAAATTCACTTTTCTTATTTTTTCTTTGCAGTCCATTACTTCCGCTTGTTTCTGGTTTATTTTCGTTTAATAATGAAGCACCAAGATGGAGTTCAAGCATATGGGGTAGTTATCTACAAATGATGCGTTTGTTAACAAAAAATAAATCTATATCTCATTTTTATATGAAATGATAATGAGACATAGATTGAATTTGATTGGGGCGACATTCTTGAGATTATTGGGGACTCAAACAAGGATAAGGTAACCGCCAAGAAAAGGGGAATTCATCTCTATTAAGTATTAGCTCAGACTAGACTTCGAATTCAATTGATATCAGAAAGTCACCGAGCAGTTTATTCCATCTACAAAAAATAAAAAAAAAAAGAGAAAAAAATTATAAGATTTCATCCCGTTCGATATATAGAAATGGGATAGCCATTGTAACTGCTGGAAACACCAAACCGACTAGGGGTACAAAAATAGAGGGTAGATGAGATGCTGCCATGATAAAATTACCTCAACTACAATAAAGAAAAGAAGAAATCTATTTATATAATCATATATCTCTGTCTCACTCTTCTTTCTAATATCTAATGATATTCCCTTTGTTCCACAAAGAAAAGGGTTTTCCAGGCTTCCGGTAGAGTAACCCGATTTAGATTTTCTCAATTTTCGGGTTCATTGGGGGGGAACGAGTAGGCCGACACTAAAAGAAAAGATCCAACAAAGTTCTTGTCGTACGAAAATAAAATGGAGATGACGATTGTTTTTCCATTTAGTGGTAAGGAGGGGAGGGGGGGGGGGTAAGATGTGGCCGATTCTGAAGTGGATAAAAAAAATTCGGAACAAATTCAATTTTTTTTATAAGGAGCTGAGGAATGAAGTTCAGATATTTCGCCCGAAACACCCTTCAAGAGATTACGTGGAACAATCGAATCGAGTAGCCCATTATCAAATAAAGACTCAGCTGCTTGAAAGCCCTCGGGTATCTTTTGACGCGATGTTTGTTCAATTACCCTTTTACCAGCGAATGCTATATACGCTTTGGACTCGGCAATAATTATATCCCCCAACATGCCAAAACTGGCGGTGACACCCCCCGTGGTTGGATAGGTAAGAATCGATATATAAAGTAATTTCCTTCGAACTTGGTGAATTTGCAAGACGGAAGAAATTTTAGCCATTTGCATCAAGCTCAACGTTCCTTCTTGCGTACGCGCTCCCCCAGAAGCACAAATTAAGATTAATGGCAAAGACTTATCCGTGGCATATTCAATTAGACGAGTAATCTTTTCACCCACAACGGATCCCATACTTCCTCCCATGAAATGGAAGTCCATAACACCAAGTGCAACAAGTGTTCCATTTAGATATCCTATACCTGTTTGAGTAGCATCGGCTAAACCCGTTTTTTCCTGAGAAACAGCTAACCGATTTTGATGGGAATCCTCGTCGGAAAAATCTAAAACATCTTCTGTGGTCATGTCTTCATCCATGGGAATCCATGTGTTACGATCAATCAAAAGTTCGATCCTTTCCATACTATTCATTGAAAGGTGATAACCACGTTCTTCACAAACACTTTTATTCTGTTTCAAAAATTTCACATGAAGCATGTTTCCGCAGTTATCGCATCGAGCCCATAATCCTCTATTCGTGTTAACACTTATCCGCTTCTCTCTTTCCTTTTCATTTGAGATAGAGCCTCTGGTAGCTTCTTCGGGAAAAGCTCCAATCAATCCACCAAATTTGCGCTTATCTTCGAACCAATTTGTTACAGACGTAAGAATCTCCTCATCTGTTGTTTCCCTCTAACTCGTGGAAGAAATAAATTTCAAATAGATTTTCCATGATATGGCGAACTCTTCCCCCTTAGATATCAGCGAATTGGGACCAAATCCAAGTTCGTTGATCTAACAAATAATTGATAATTGACTAGTTATCTGTCGAATCAGTCGTATTATAAGTGTTCGATTTCTATTATCCAACGAAACAAACGAAGCAATATGCTATGAAGCTAAACAAGGTAGAGATATTTTTAGTAAACATAAAACATCGGGTTCAGCTTCAGACCACTCGTTCACATCTCGTAATTTTTCAATATGAGTTGGTAGGGATTTGAACCCCCAGATTCACATTTCAATACCATGTGTTTCCCAGTTTCCATCATTGATTAGCCAACCTCACTATAGCGTCGCGTGTTGCATCAGGAGTATGGGGGAGATTAACCCCTTCCCGATACTCCTGGTATGTCTTACAACTGTTTCGGAACAGATGCAGGTAGCAAATAGCTACTAAAACTCCAATCTATTTACAACGTATCAATTGTATCGAATTCAAATTTGATTGCTTTCCATATCTCGCATGCAGCGGCCAATTCCGGACTCCACTTACTAGCTTCACGAATAATTTCATTACCTTCACGGGCGAGGTCGCGACCCTCGTTGCGAGCCTGTACGCAAGCTTCTAATGCGACTCGATTGGCTACCGCACCGGGTGCATTTCCCCAAGGATGTCCCAAGGTTCCCCCGCCGAACTGTAATACGGAATCGTCCCCGAAGATTTCGGTTAGGGCAGGCATGTGCCAAACGTGGATACCCCCCGAAGCTACGGGGAGTACACCCGGCATAGATACCCAATCTTGTGTGAAATAGACACCACGACTACGATCTTTTTCAATGTAATCGTCGCGAAGTAAATCGACGAAACCCAGGGTTACTTCTCGTTCCCCCTCTAGTTTACCTACCACAGTTCCAGCGTGTACATGATCTCCACCGGACATGCGTAATGCTTTGGCCAATACGCGGAAATGCATACCGTGATTTCGTTGTCTATCGATCACAGCATGCATCGCACGGTGAATATGAAGAAGTAGGCCATTGTCTCTGCAGTAATAAGCTAAGCTGGTGTTTGCGGTAAACCCTCCGGTCAGATAGTCATGCATGACAATTGGTGCACCCAACTCTCTAGCGAAAACAGCTCTCTTCATCATTTCTTCACATGTACCTGCGGTAGCGTTTAAGTAATGCCCCTTGATTTCCCCCGTTTCAGCCTGGGATTTGAAAAGAGCTTCTGCCACGAATAGGAAGCGATCTCTCCAACGCATGAATGGCTGGGAATTCACATTTTCATCATCTTTTGTGAAATCAAGTCCGCCGCGGAGGCATTCGTAGACGGCTCTACCATAATTCTTAGCAGACAGACCTAATTTTGGCTTGATTGTACATCCCAATAAAGGACGTCCATATTTGTTTAGTTTATCCCTTTCGACCTGAATACCATGAGGCGGTCCAATGAAAGTTTTAGAATAAGCGGGGGGAATTCGAAGGTCTTCCAAGCGTAAAGCGCGTAGAGCCTTAAATCCAGAGACATTACCTACAATAGAGGTGAACGAGTTGGTGACAGAACCTTCTTCGAATAGATCCAAAGGATAAGCTACATACGCGATATACTGGTTTTCCTCCCCAGCGACGGGTTCGATGTCGTAGCATCGGCCCTTGTAACGGTCAAGACTGGTCAACCCATCTGTCCATACAGTGGTCCACGTACCCGTGGAGGATTCCGCAGCTACCGCAGCTCCGGCTTCCTCAGCCGGTACTCCGGGTTGTGGGGTCATTCTAAAGGCTGCTAAGATATCGGTATCTTTGGTCTTGTATTCGGGGGTGTAATAGGTCAATCGATAATCTTTGACACCAGCTTTGAATCCAACACCTGCTTTAGTCTCCGTTTGTGGTGACATGGGTTTGTTCCTCCCTATGACTAAATTAGTAAATCTTACAAAGATGAGATCTGCTCGGCCTAGGTAGAGTATTTCGATGTGAAACGCGAAGTAGATGTAGTTCAACCCGCGCGCGATACTTATACCTGTCAAAATCCCATTTCAAGCATGGAACATTATCATTTTATACCGCGTCTCGTGCGCGGTGCAACTAATCAATTTGTTTTCTTGCAAAAACTGCTTAGGAAGCAGCATTCTGCCTCATCCCAATATATTGACTCGGGAATCTCTTCGTGGTTAGACTAGTCAGTAGAATGCGAACTAAGTAATTGCCAATCCCTCGTGTTTAGTGGTCAATCTCGTTTGAAAAAGAGTAGAACGCGCATCCCAATAATGAAAATTCAATGGATAGGACGCAGATTTTATCAGTCTCTCGATCGTATACGAAGCATAATAAGGAGTCTGCTTCATCTGCGGCGCAGTTTACACCCCCCCCATTTCATCTATCTATAGCTACATCTGCAAAACAAGTTGAAATAAGGGAGAGTGGGTGGGAAGGGAACGGATGACTTCTTCTCCGATATCGACCACTCAGCGATAAGATACAAAATATTTCTATCGATTCAGTAATCAAATAAAGATAATACACCGAAATAGTTATGAAAACCAGTTCTCTCTCTTTCGAAATTTCTGAATTGGTGGAAAAAAATGTGGGCTATATCACTCAGATCATTGGACCAGTATCGGATGTGGCTTCCTCCCCGGGGGAGATGCCCAATATCTACAACTCACTAATAGTCAAAGGACAAAATCCAGCAGGTCAGCAGATTAATGTTACTTGTGAGGTTCAACAATTATTAGGTAACAATGAAGTAAGAGCCGTAGCTATGAGTGCCACAGACGGTTTGATGAGAGGTATGGGTGCTGTTGATACGGGAGCCCCCCTTAGTGTTCCCGTTGGTGAAACTACTCTTGGCCGAATATCTAACGTCCTCGGTGAACCCGTAGATAATTTGGGTCCTGTGCGAAGTAATGCGACATTTCCAATTCACAGGCCCGCCCCGGCATTTACCCAGTTGGATACCAAATTATCAATTTTCGAAACGGGTATAAAGGTTGTGGATCTTTTGGCTCCGTACCGGAGAGGCGGAAAAATCGGGTTACTTGGTGGGGCTGGAGTTGGAAAGACGGTTCTTATTACGGAATCAATCAATAATATTGCGAAAGCTCATGGAGGTGTATCCGTATCTGGCGGAGTAGGAGAACGTACACGTGAAGGTAATGACCTTTACATGGAAATGAAAGAATCAAAAGTTATTAATGAACAAAACATTTCGGAATCAAAAGTAGCTTTGGTTTATGGTCAGATGAACGAACCACCGGGAGCTCGTATGAGAGTTGGCTCAACCGCTCCAACAATGGCGGAATACTTTCGAGACGTTAACAAACAAGATGTACCCTTATTTATCGACAATATTTTCCGCTTTGTCCAGGCGGGATCGGAGGTCTCGGCATTACTGGGTAGGATGCCTTCCGCCGTGGGTTATCAACCAACCCTTGGTACAGAAATGGGATCATTACAGGAAAGAATTACTTCCACCAAGGAGGGATCAATAACTTCCATTCAAGCTGTTTACGTACCTGCGGATGATTTGACTGACCCGGCTCCCGCCACGACATCTGCACACTTAGACGCCACTACTGTGCTTCCAAGGGGATTGGCGGCGAAGGGTATTTACCCAGCCGTAGACCCGCTGGATTCGACCTCGACTATGTCACAGCCTTGGATTGTGGGTGAGGAGCACTACGACACGGCACAGGGAGTTAAGCAGACTTTGCAACGTTACAAGGAACTTCAAGATATTATAGCTATTCTTGGACTAGACGAGTTATCCGAAGAAGATCGCTTGACGGTAGCTAGGGCTAGAAAAATAGAACGTTTCTTATCACAACCTTTTTTTGTAGCGGAAGTTTTCACCGGATCTCCGGGTAAATACGTCAGTTTATCGGAAACCATTAAAGGATTTCAAATGATTCTTTCTGGAGAGTTGGATAATCTTCCCGAACAAGCTTTTTACTTGGTTGGCAATATCGACGAAGCTACCGCAAAGGCTGCGGCTTTACAAGTGGAGGGTCAGTAAAAGAGATGGCTTTGAATCTCCGCGTGATGGCTCCTAATCGAATAGTTTGGAATTCTGAGGTTTGGGAAATTGTTTCATCCACTAATACTGGTCAGATTGGTATATTACCCAACCATGCTCCACTTCTTACAGCTTTGGATATGGGAGTTTCAAAAATACGTCATGATGGGCAGTGGTCTGCAATGGCACCGATGGGCGGCTTCGCCATGATAGATAATAATCAGGTGACAATATTGGTAAACGAAGCAGAGAGAGCTGCCGAAATTGATCCCGACGAAGCTCGAAGAACTTTTCAGATGGCTCAGGCTAATTCAGCTAAAGCGGAAGGCAAGAAAAGGGTAATAGAAGCTAACTTGGCCTTTAAAAGAGCGAAGGCCAGGCTGGAAGCTTCAACTGTTGCTTGAAGTGCTTTTTTCGCACCCGAAAGCACTAAGTGATTTGATAGTCTGATAATCATCCTACTTATGGTACGCGCAGAAACCCTCGATGTGTTTCATACACAGTAAAACTTATTAGATACCACCAATTTAACCATCACGGTATCTAGTAAGTGTTACCTACTATTGGATTCGAACCAATGACTCTCGCCGTATGAAAGCGATACTCTAACCGCTGAGTCAAGTAGGCTGACAGTAACTTAGTCTATCCCACGCCACTTTCTATCCTTTCTATCCTTTCTATCCTTTCTATCCTTTCTATCCTTTCTATCCTTTCTATCCTTTCTATCCTTTCTATCCTTTCTACCTAGGTGTGTGATTAACATGTCATATATATCCGTATTTTCATTATACCCTAAGAAGTAGCTACGCACAACTGCATGTCTCACCACTTCACTTAATTAAGTATTTGATCTCATATATATAATTTCTTCTCCAAACTGATTTGTTAACTTGGCAGAAATTAATTGATACTGGGTGAAATTCTTTCATATACGATCAGATGTATCAGGGGCTATAGCTCAGCGGTAGAGCGCCTCGTTTACACGTGCGCCGACGTCTCTTCCTCAGAAGAGTTGTCGAAAACCAATGACTCGTGCAAAACTCTGCATGATAATTCCTTGTCATAATTCCTTGTCTAACTTACAATGAGGGGTACGAGAGAACAGTAGCATGACAGATAAGTTGACCAAAAGAAGTCAACCCTTAGAAAGAAGTTGATATGGTGAATAATTGGTTTACCCAATGCTACAATTGGTGAATTGGTGGGGACGATGCGAGGACCCCAGGCCAAATCTTTTCCTCGTCTCACGAACTTTCGGGTGTAGAAGGTGCCGTATACTCCTTTCAAGCGACAGAGAATATTTGATATCGCGAGGCGGACCTGTATCCCCAGAGGCAAACCTGCGTCAACGTAATGTTAATAACTTTCCGAAGGTACTTCGAGATTCCCTGATTTGGCTAATTCCTCCTCAAGAAATTTCTTGAAAAACTTTTCGTAAAAAATAGCTTGGGCATATGGAACCCTCCCCAGTTTCTACAGGTAGAAACAGGGTTGGTGCATCAGCAATTGCTTGTTTTTCCCAATTCAATCAGGGAGCAGCTGGCGAGAGAGCCCTATGCCGTGGAAGCGGCATGTTGGGTTCGCCAAGCAGTTCGGGGAGGTTTTTCCATATTCCGATCTGCATGACCGAGAGTGTCTACGGTTCAAACCCGTATAGTCCTAACTTGAAACGGAAAAAGAGTGGAAAATTGCTGGCACACCATAATACCTACTCAATCTGAGTCGTCTATTTAAATGACTATATCGTCACATCTAGTAAGTTTTCTTTCTCTTTAGGAAGGATATATGCCAGTTTTTTGATGCAGTTAATCAAGAACTGGGTATGGAAAATCTAAAATAGAATGTGCAAAGAAATTGCCGAAATTTGAGAATCACTCGATTTTTCCACTGCAAATGCGACGTTGCCATTTTAGAAATATAAGGCTAACACTTTTCTCTCTTCATCCTTTCTTATCGATGGGGTAACTACCGGTATAATCAAACGAAAAGTTCAATTTACTTCCCTGAATAGGTTAGACGTGCTAAACCTATTGCAGTATAGCGAGACAACAGTTGCTTACCAATCCCCAGGTCGATACCATTTTGTCTAGTTTCAAATCTATCAACTAAATTAGAAAAAAAAATTTGAGGCGAAGGAAATATGCAAATGTTTTCGCTCCACCAATATGAATCCTTTTGGATTTTCCTGCTGGTATCTATATCTATCCCCTATTTAGCTTCTTCGATTTCCGGATTTATTGCTCCCACCCAGGAAGGACCGGAGAAGTTGACAAGTTACGAGTCGGGCATTGAACCGAAGGGAAATACTTGGATTCGATTTCAAATACGTTATTATATGTTTGCTTTGGTTTTCACGGTCTTCGACGTCGAAACCGTATTTCTCTATCCCTGGGCTGTATCTTTCAGGGAATTGGGACTATTTGCTTTCGTCGAAGTGATCATCTTCATTTTTATACTAGTAGTTGGTTTGGTTCACGCATGGCGAAAAGGAGCATCGGAATGGTGTCAACTTCCAAATATTCGGGTGAAGGCGGCGGAGAGGGGGTTGAACCCCGCGGTGTAGGTATCCCCCTCAATTCGGTAGAGCCTCCGCTCCCTGGATGGGGTGTGTCAAATTCAATTTTTTTAGCTAATATAAATGATTTCTCCAACTGGTCCAGACTTTCCAGTTTGTGGCCACTTCTATATGGTACCAGCTGCTGCTTCATCGAATTTGCCTCCCTAATTGGTTCACGATTTGATTTCGACCGGTACGGTCTAGTACCCCGATCCAGTCCTAGGCAGGCAGACCTAGTTGTCACCGCCGGTACTGTAACCATGAAGATGGCCCCGTCCTTAGTGAGACTCTACGAGCAAATGCCTGATCCGAAATATGTAATCGCTATGGGAGCTTGCACCATTACGGGGGGCATGTTTAGCACAGATTCCTACAGTACCGTTCGCGGGGTAGACAAATCAATTCCCGTCGATATTTACTTACCAGGTTGCCCACCCAAACCTGAAGCTATTATTGATGCCGTGACGAAACTCCGTAAGAAAATTGCTAGAGGAAGCTCTATAGATCGAGCTTCCTGTCCCACCCGAACGAAATACCCCAGTCTAAATCATCGACTTTGCTTTGTACCTAGCATCCATATCCGTGAATACAATCAAGAATTAACTAACTGTGATACGAAATTGTTATCAAATAGTTTTTCGGAAAACTTTCAGAAACTTAAAGATAAGTCTTAAAAATAAGTATTAAAAGTAGAGGAATAACTAGATTTCATTTCATAAATGAATAAAATAGGAAAAGAAAGAGGTGTCAACCAATATGAACACTACCAATAAAGATCAATTCAATATCGAGACGCGGGGTCGTTTATCTGCTTGGTCAACTAGACATAAGTTTCCCCATCGACCTTTGGGTTATGATTATAGGGGTGTCGAGACTTTACAAGTCAAGTCGGAGGAGTGGTTGTCTGTAGCTGTCGCCCCATATGCCTATGGTTTCAATTACCTGCGTTCTCAACGTGCTTACGACTCGACACCGGGAGGATCTCTAGTCAGTGTATATCATCTGACACAGATGCGAGATCAGCCAGATCAACCCGAGGAAGTATGTATAAAAATCTTTGTTCCAAGAAGAAACCCTAGAATACCTTCGGTTTACTGGGTTTGGAAAAGTTCCGATCTCCAAGAACGTGAATCCTATGATATGTTGGGAATAATCCATCAGGGTCATCCGCACCTTAGGCGTATACTGATGCCTGAAAGTTGGATAGGGTGGCCCCTACGTAAAGATTACGTCGTACCCAACTTCTACGAGTTACAGGATGCCTATTAAATCGTACGGAAGTGAGAGGAAAAAAACCGGCCTCACCTAAAATAGAAACTTATCTTCCGAACTGCCCCTAACATCTAATTTTTGTCGAAGCTATTTACGGTTACCAAGCGGAGCTCCCAAATAAAAATGACCCGCCCAGTTTCCGAAATACAGCTTTTTCGGGGTTAGTTTCGTATAATACTAGAACTGGTTCGGCCTATCTCCCAAATCATCTATATGCCAAGAACCAGATTTGAACTGGTGACACGAGGATTTTCAGTCCTCTGCTCTACCGACTGAGCTATCTCGGCTATCTCGACCAACTTAATTTACGGATAAAAGTTAACTAGAAATCATTTAAGTAGATTTTCCAACTCTAGTTTTTCACCTAGTCAAATCGTTGATTTTGCCTCCATCGATATGTTTGATACAATATCGCTTGCAGTAAATAAATTATGGGAAGGACTAGATTGAGCCATTCATGCATATTAAAAGCCTGAATGGCTCACTTGCAAACTATTTCGCTTCTGAACAAGTTATGTGGATCCAGACAACCTGAAATGGGTTAACTAAACTGTCTCGTTGGGGATAGAGGGAGTCGAACCCTCACGGTCATGTGAAACCAACGGATTTTCGTTCTACTGCAACTTGCGCCGCTACTTCTTACTTCTACTGAGTGCGTAGAATGGGACTCTACCTCCATTCACGAAAGTATTGTCTTCCGCTACCGGCTCGCTTGTCTAATAGTTTTCGTCAAAATGAAGTGGGATCCCATATCCCATAACATAATGGGTGAGATAGAAATGTGTGGATTAGCAATAGTAGAGATAGTTTCCTTAGTGTTTCATTACTAAGTAATAAGGAAAGAGAAAAAATTATCGTGATTTTGTGACTGAATGCTGTCCCCAAACCGAGCGATCTGCGTCCAAGTTCAAATTGAAAAATTAAAAATTCCCCTCTTCACTAGATCTCAGTATTATACTTATACTTATAGAATATACCCCACGCAGTTAATCATACAGAATAGTTATATATTCAGTTCTTTCGAGAATTAGTAACTAACAAATTGCTCGTTGGAATGACCCCCGTCGAGTCTCTGTACCTATCTCGCCTCATCGCCCGAAATTCATTTGAGTAAGACAAGATTTGGCTCAGGATTGCCCGATAAATGGTCCCAGGTTTCCCTGAATCTGGGGGCTGCCACTTGATATGTCTCCATACCTAGGCTCAATCTGCTTGAGTCCGCTGCGTCTACCATTCCGCCATATCCCCACCCTTTAGGCCCCAACGAACTGATAGGAAGAAATAGGTAACCACATAACTGTGTAAAAACTTTTGGCGTGCTTACACCTAACTAATCTGCCTAGCCTAGGTTGACGATATTTTGTCTACACATTTTTCTGTATTTGGTAAGTTTTTAACTAGCAAAGAGATAGAAGAAGAAGACACTGTTTCTTACTATCACTCCTTAAAATAGATAAATACGTGTAATTCAACTTGTCAGCGGCGATTCATTTGCTTCTCAAAAGCTGAGTTTCTATTATAAAAGTATATATGAATGCACTATTTGGAGCAATACATCTGTCGATCAGTTTGATTTTTTTTGCTAAAAATTTTATGTAAATGGATATGCTATAACGTTTCCATCTGGCATTACGAGTCGCTGGTAGTCTATGCCTACCTTGCCCCCAACTATTTCCCAAATGTTGATAACAAGTTGAATATTTGTTAGTCCCTATTCATATGTTATGATTGTCACAGATATCAATTTTGACTGACTTCTAGTTTCTCCGCCGATGCGGCAGTAGCAGGTAGTATCCCCGTGCTGATCCCATAAGTTTTTTACCCAGCAAACGTTTACAGAAAAGGAGTTTTCACGTCTCGCTACCGAGGACCTCGTTTGAGATTGATACGTCGTCTAAAGAATTTGCCGGGGTTTACGGGTAAGGGTGAAACACCCAACTTGGGAGAATTTCGAGTTGCTACCGACCAATCAGCTTCAAGAAAAATTTCTCAATTCTGCGTGCGTTTGGAGGCCAAACAAAGATTACGTTTCAATTATGGATTAACAGAACGCCAGCTACTAAAATACGTACGTATCGCTAGGAAAACTAGGGGTTCAACGGGCCAAGTACCGCTACAATTACTTGAAATGCGTCTAGATAATGTGATTTTTAACTTAGGTATGGCTTCCACGATTCCCGCCGCTAGACAGTTAGTTAATCACAGACATATTTTGGTGAACAGCCGTATTGTAGATATACCAAGTTATCGCTGTAAGCCGAGAGACATTATTACTGTTCGAAATCGACCAACTTCCCACAATGCACTGAGGGGTAAGTTTCCCGGAGGGGACAACACACCGGATCATTTGACCGTTTCCCTATCGGAAGGCAACAGGCCAACAGGATTGGTGAATCGTATTGCCAATCGAGAATCCGTCAATTTGAATATAAATGAATTGTTAGTTGTTGAGTATTACTCCCGCAAAGCTTAGTGATCATTGATTAAATTAAAAATTTAATCAAATAATTTGGAGGTCTCTACGACGAAAACCTAAGCAAAGGACTTGGGATGATGAAATTCAATAAGCAGATTACTTAGGAAATGACGAAAGTTTTTCGATCTAGTAGCTTGTCCCTTTCTTGGAGCATAAATTAAATCATAATTTTTTACTTTATATAAATATTCTACTTTTGAGCAAATTGTTTTGGTACACGATGAAGTATCTAAATTAATCGTCCACATCACTTCAACTAAATTCCCACCAAGAAGGGATTACCTATTCTTATTGCTTTTATTGAGATGGTCCTTCGGCTTCTCCAAAGTTGGACGACTTGACCGTATCTCTCAAGTCGGCAATTTAGCTAGATTTGGGTATGAGGAGGTGAGAATAAAAACCTCGGGTAGATAAAAATAGAGAAAGGAAAGGGAGGGATTTGAACCCTCGGTAGCTGTAAATCTACTTAGCATTTCCGGTGCTACGCCTTAAACCGCTCGGCCACCCTTCCTAGAGTTCATCAATTAAATCATTTGACATATTTTAGGCATTTAGGTAGTAAAATGACAAGTGACTTGTTAGTAATAGCTGGAAACAACTTCTTCTGAAATACAAATCAAACGAGAAATAAATAATCAACGCGACTTGTCACTTCACCACCTTTTCTTCTACGTCATCGTCTAAGTATATTTCTTTTTTTTTGCAATCTCAGTTAATGTACCAATAACAAGTGCAGTGCGGAGAAAAACAAGGAGTCGAAATTGATTACGCCTAGATCTCAGAGAAATGACAATTTTATCGACAAAACTTTCACAATTCTAGCGGATATTTCATCGCAAATCCTACCTACTACTAAGAGAGAAAGGGAAGCTTCTACATATTATAGGGATGGCGCGATTCGACAAGGCAAGTAATTTAACATTATTCAATAGAAGTTGAAAAAATTATAGCTTCGACGAGCCTACATTTTCTAGAGGTGTGTCTCGATTGCCGGACGAACCCTTCGGTCGCGTATCCACGACTGATGCAGCCTCGTAAGCTACGGCTCCTACTTCCCACGGATTTCGATATCAGGTAAGCAAGAGGTTAAATTCATAATTTGATGTGTAATACATGGTGATTTCATGAGTAAGCACAAGGAGGGGGCAGGCACTACATGAAGGAATCGGCAATACAAAATCTACGACAATTTCTGGGTTCGACAGAACAGATATTGGCTACTTCCGATAATTTTGAAGTCGCGGTAACGACCAGTAGCGATTGGGGTAGCAAACATCCATCCTGTTTGCAACTCGGATACCCTTAAAATCATCGGAGATTGCTGAAGTGAATAATCCCTCGAAAAACGAAACGTTGGGAACGAATAAATTGCCAAGGGATTTATTGTTATCGCCTTACATTACCGCAGGGAAATGACGCAACCGCCTCAAATAAATCGTTTGCGAGAAGGATGGTTAGATACCGGTTTCACGAAACACCAACCCCCGCTTAATTTCAAATTAGGAGTATAGATAGTTAGGTAATTTCGAGTGCTACTTCTTTTTTCCGCGAATCGAGCGGGAGGAGCCGTATGAGTTGGGAACCTCATGTACGGTTTCGGAGCGGGGCTTTTTTGTATAAGCAACCGTAACGGATGTCGGCCCAATCTGAAGGAGAATATGCAGAAGCTTTATGAAGTTACTACAAAGCCATGCGTTTAGAGGTTGACTCTTATGACCGAAGTTACATACTTTATAATATAGGCCTTATTCATACAAGTAATGGAAAACATGCAAGAGCTTTGGAATACTACTTTCAAGCACCGGAGCGGAATTCTTCTCCGCCACAAGCTTTTAATAATATGGCTGTGATCTGTCACCACGTGCGACTACCTGCGCTTCAGGATTCTCCGGTTTGTAAATACTCAACCAAGGAATAAGGGCTTCCCCCAGGCATACTTCTGAACGGGAGCTGCCTCGAGCTGCGGGATTCGGCCTCTTTCGAAGCAATCCGGGTTTGGAAGAGGAAGGTAGCCTAACTGTCTCACGGATAATTGACTGAATCGAAGAATAAAGCATCGTAAAGATTCATCATTGAAAATCTGGATCGATGCGATGAGATTGGTCCATTAAAGAAGTTACACAATTTGTCTCTGTAGTAGAGACGGTTGGGAAAAATAAGTAACAGACCACGGCGTAGTATCAAATCCTAAAAGAAAAATTTTTATAACATGAAAAAATCCACTTCGAGATGGGGTAGTTAGTGCCGAAGGAGGTTATTACTTCTTTCCTCCTGTTTCTCTAACTGGGAGTACGGAAAAAATTTTATCCAAGACGGGTGAAATCAGAAACCTGACTATTCTTAGTTCCTCCAAAGTTCGAAAGTAATCTCTATTTCTTCGTTGGGGGACGAGGAGCCGGTAACGGAGTTGTCCGAGCCGTATGAGGCGGGAAACCCCCAAGTTCGGTTCCAAAGGAGGGGGTTGGGAAATAATCACCCATTCTGATCGAGGGGAACAGGCCATTAACCAAGGAAATTTAGAGATTTCGGAAGCTTGGTTTGATCAAGCTGCTGAGTATTGGAAACAGGCAGTAGCACCTCCCCCCGGTAATTACACTGAAGCACAGAATTGGTTAAAAATTACGGGACGCTCTTCTTTGCTTAATTAACTAGTGAAGGGGGGGGGGGGTAGAGCGGCGTGATACAAAAAGGTTAACAAATAGAGTTAATAGATAGAAATTCCTGCTTGCTCCTCGCCGCCCCTCTCCCTATCGAACGGAGGATCAATCTTATCAAGTCCGTTAGGCACTACTGGTTCGTGTAATAATGCCATCAAATGCCTACCCTGCATAACTTCTTCATGGCAGCTGCTCGAGTTTCAAACTCAAAAGAAAAGGGAGTAGATTACTACATGCTGGTAAAAACTCTAGTTCTTAGAAGTTTCGTATCTTCCGTTGGTAGGTTGTCGCTATCCCCCGTCCGAAGAGAGGAGAGTCCCGATGACTATTCGTTCGCCAGAACCAGAAGTCAAGATTATGGTGGAGAAGGATCCCGTAAAAACCTCTTTTGAGAGATGGGCCCAACCCGGACATTTCTCAAGAAATTTGGCTAAGGGTCCCAGTACCACCACATGGATTTGGAACCTACATGCCGATGCCCACGATTTCGATAGCCACACCAATGATTTGGAGGATATATCCCGTAAAATATTTGGTGCCCATTTTGGTCAGCTAGCCATTATTTTCATTCGGTTGAGTGGAATGTACTTTCACGGGGCCCGTTTTTCCAACTATGAGGCATGGCTGAATGATCCCACTCATGTGAAACCTAGTGCCCAGGTTGTTTGGCCAATAGTGGGTCAAGAGATACTCAATGGAGATGTAGGTGGAGGGTTTCAGGGTGTACAGATAACGTCTGGATTTTTCCAACTTTGGCGAGCTTCCGGAATAACTAATGAATTGCAGCTCTATTGCACAGCTGTGGGTGCTTTAATTTTTGCCGGATTGATGTTTTTCGCCGGTTGGTTTCACTACCACAAAGCCGCCCCGAAACTAGCTTGGTTTCAGAACGTTGAATCGATGCTGAATCACCATTTGGCGGGTCTATTGGGGTTGGGATCTCTAGGGTGGGCGGGACATCAGATACATGTTTCATTGCCAATTAACCAACTATTAGATGCGGGGGTTGACCCCAAAGAGATACCCCTTCCTCATGAATTCATTCTTAATCGTGATCTTATAGCCCAGGCATATCCGAGTTTTGCCAAAGGACTGATCCCATTTTTTACTCTTGACTGGTCAGAATACGCAGATTTTTTGACTTTCCGTGGGGGATTGAACCCAGTAACGGGAGGTTTGTGGCTGACTGATACCGCACATCACCACTTAGCCATTGCCGTTCTCTTTTTGGTAGCTGGTCACATGTACAGAACCAACTGGGGTATCGGACATAGCACGAAGGAAATCTTGGAAGCTCATAAAGGTCCTTTCACGGGTGAAGGCCACAAAGGTCTCTACGAAATTCTAACGAGTTCGTGGCATGCTCAATTAGCAATCAATCTTGCCATGCTAGGTTCTTTAACAATTATTGTATCCCACCACATGTATGCGATGCCCCCGTATCCTTACTTGGCCACCGATTATGCCACACAACTTTCCTTGTTTACACATCATATGTGGATAGGGGGGTTTTTAGTAGTTGGCGCAGCTGCACACGCGGCTATTTTTATGGTAAGAGATTACGATCCAACTACTCAATACAACAATCTGTTAGATCGCGTTATTCGGCACCGCGATGCAATAATTTCACATCTCAACTGGGTTTGCATCTTCCTAGGTTTTCATAGCTTCGGTCTATACATCCATAATGATACCATGAGTGCCTTGGGGCGTCCTCAAGATATGTTTTCGGATACTGCCATTCAATTACAACCGATATTTGCTCAGTGGGTGCAGAATACCCATGCCTTGGCTCCTGAAGCAACCGCGCCTAATGCGGCGTCGAGTACTAGCTTAACTTGGGGTGGCGGCGACTTAGTCGCTGTAGCCGGCAAAGTTGCCATGGCCCCAATTCCATTAGGTACCGCAGATTTTCTGGTACACCATATCCATGCATTCACGATTCATGTTACCGTATTAATATTACTGAAAGGTGTTTCATTTGCACGTAGCTCTCGGCTAATACCCGACAAAGCAAATCTTGGTTTTCGCTTTCCCTGCGACGGTCCTGGCAGAGGAGGTACCTGCCAAGTATCTGCTTGGGATCACGTTTTCTTGGGGTTATTCTGGATGTACAACTCGATTTCAGTAGTTATATTTCACTTCAGCTGGAAGATGCAATCCGATGTTTGGGGCAGTGTGGGTGAACAGGGGGTGGTAAACCACATCACTGGGGGAAACTTCGCACAAAGTTCAACAACAATTAATGGATGGTTACGAGATTTCCCGTGGGCACAGGCTTCCCAAGTCATCCAATCATATGGTTCTTCGTTATCTGCGTATGGTCTTCTATTCCTGGGGGCTCACTTTGTCTGGGCTTTTAGCCTGATGTTTCTATTTAGTGGTCGCGGATACTGGCAAGAACTTATCGAATCCATTGTTTGGGCTCATAACAAATTAAAAGTTGCCCCTGTCACCCAACCTAGGGCCCTAAGTATTATACAGGGACGTGCCGTGGGGGTAACTCACTACCTTCTGGGTGGAATCGCCACGACGTGGGCGTTCTTCCTGGCGAGAATCATTGCAGTGGGATAATGGCTAGGAGGATTTGAGAAACATTACGGCATCAAGATTTCCACAGTTCAGCCGGGGTCTATCCCAAGACCCGACTACTCGTCGTATCTGGTTTGGTATAGCCACTGCCCACGACTTCGAGAGTCACGACGACACTACCGAGGAACGTCTCTACCAGAAAATATTTGCATCTCATTCTGGTCAATTAGCTATCATCTTTCTACGGACCTCTGGAAATTTGTTCCACGTGGCTTGGCAGGGCAATTTCGAGGCATGGGTGCGGGACCCGTTACATGTGAGACCAATTGCTCATGCCATTTGGGATCCTCATTTTGGTCAACCAGCTGTCGAAGCCTACACTCGAGGAGGGGCTGCGGGTCCAGTCAATATTGCCTACTCCGGTGTGTACCAGTGGTGGTACACTATTGGCCTACGCAATAACCAAGATCTTTACACTGGAGCTATTTTTCTGCTAGCTATTTCTGCTTCGTTCTTACTAGCTAGCTGGTTACATCTGCAACCTAAATGGAAACCAAGCATTTCTTGGTTCAAAAATGCAGAATCCCGGCTTAATCACCACCTTTCGGGACTCTTTGGGGTGAGTTCTTTGGCTTGGTCGGGACATTTAGTCCACGTAGCTATTCCCGAAGCGAGGGGCGGACATGTCAGATGGGGTGATTTATTAACTGCCACCCCGCATCCCCAAGGATTGGGACCGTTCTTCCGGGGTCAGTGGAGTGTCTACGCGCAAAATCCCGATTCCAGTAGCCATTTGTTTGATAGTACTCAAGGGGCAGGAACAGCTATTTCAACATTTTTGGGCGGATTTCATCCACAGACTCAAAGTTTGTGGCTAACTGATATTGCTCATCACCACTTAGCCATTGCCGTTGTGTTTATAATTGCTGGCCACACGTACAGGACTAACTCTGGGATTGGACACAGTATGAAAGAGATTCTGGAGGCCCATATCCCTCCGGGAGGTAAGTTGGGCCGTGGACACAAAGGACTTTACGATGCGGTCAATAATTCCCTCCATTTTCAATTGGGACTCGCTTTAGCTGCTTTAGGGGTCGTCACTTCGTTGGTTGCGCAACACATGTATTCCCTACCCGCTTATGCCTTCATAGCACAGGATTATACGACTCAAGCCGCGCTATACACCCACCACCAATATATCGCCGGGTTTATCATGGCAGGAGCCTTTGCACACGGAGCTATATTCCTTATTAGGGATTATGATCCTGAACAAAATGAAGATAACGTCTTAGCAAGAATGTTGGAACACAAAGAAGCAATAATAGCTCACCTAAGTTGGGCTAGTTTATTCCTGGGGTTCCACACGCTAGGGCTCTATGTCCACAACGACGTGATGCTAGCCTTCGGGACTCCGGAAAAACAGATTCTTATTGAACCTGTATTTGCTCAATGGATTCAATCTGCTCATGGTAAAACTTTGTATGGTTTCGATGTGCTTCTATCCTCGGCAGGTAGTCCGGCAAGTAATGCTGGTCGGGGCTTGTGGTTACCCGGCTGGTTGGATGCTATTAATAACAGCAGCAACTCGCTATTCTTAACGATTGGGCCCGGGGATTTCTTGGTTCACCATGCCATCGCTTTGGGCTTACATACGACTACACTGATTTTAGTGAAAGGCGCATTAGACGCGCGCGGTTCGAAGTTGATGCCAGATAAAAAAGAATTTGGTTACAGTTTTCCCTGCGATGGTCCCGGCCGAGGCGGTACCTGCGACATCTCAGCCTGGGATGCCTTTTATTTAGCCGTTTTCTGGATGCTGAACACCATTGGATGGGTCACCTTCTACTGGCACTGGAAACACATCACCTTATGGCAAGGGAATGCTGCTCAATTCAACGAATCTTCTACGTATTTAATGGGGTGGTTGAGGGATTACCTATGGCTGAACTCCTCGCAACTTATTAATGGTTATAACCCCTTCGGTATGAACAGTTTATCTGTATGGGCATGGATGTTCTTATTTGGACATCTCGTGTGGGCTACCGGATTTATGTTTCCGATTTCTTGGCGCGGTTACTGGCAAGAACTCATCGAAACTCTAGCTTGGGCCCATGAGCGAACACCCCTAGCAAATGTGATACGCTGGAAAGATAAACCGGTTGCCCTCTCTATTGTTCAAGCAAGACTGGTGGGACTAGCCCACTTCTCCGTGGGTTACATATTTACCTACGCAGCTTTTCTAATAGCATCTACATCGGGTAAATTTGGCTAATTCTTTTTCCGGTTGCTTATTTCGGTTGACTACCAGATTGTCTACTTCTGCATCAAGTTTGCCTTCCCATCATTTCCCACACCGGAGTTGATTCCGAGACCGGCTATCCATTTATCAATAATTAGAAATAGATATTTATTCTTCCTTTTCTAGTTATTGGTAAATAAATTTTTGGTTGCGAGTTCAATTTGTTTTAGAGTAGTAATCCAATCCTGCTTACTGATTCATCAATTATGGCAAAGAAAAGTCTCATTGAGAAGGAAAAGAAAAAGAAAAAATTGGTAAAGAGATATGAGGTCATTCGCCAATCTTTGAAAAGACAGATTAGAAGCAGTTTGTCGATTCAGGGTAAATTAACTATTTCCAAAAAACTGCAATCTCTACCGCGTAATAGTGCACCTGTTCGTCTCCGTAACCGGTGTTCCCTAACCGGACGACCCAGATCCAATTACCGAGACTTTGGTTTATCTAGACACGTACTTCGTGAAATGGCACACACTTGTGTGCTGCCCGGAGTATCCAAATCAAGTTGGTAAGAAGAATTTTTCTCCATTTATATCACGAATGACGTATAATCCTACGAATTAGATAGTTCTTTCCACTTATATTCAATGTAATTATTCAGAAGATGTATAATAATTACATTGGAGGCAGTAACTAAGCGGGGTAGAGCAGCTTGGTAGCTCGCAAGGCTCATAACCTTGAGGTCACAGGTTCAAATCCTGTCCCCGCAAAGTAAACAATCAACTGTTTAACTGCCGTCGGTGGAGTAGTACGGTGCTTGGTCTTCGCCGCGAGACTAATTGATTTTTCACGTTTCACCAACGGATCAGGTTTCTATCTTCCCAGCGCGGATATTGATAAACTTCAACTCAATCTAARACTTCAACTCAATCTAAGAATTGATAGAATGGGATTACTTGACGTCACGCGACAGGATAAAAATTAACTAATTAGTAATTTTTTTTTCTACCTTATTTTCTGAGCTTCTTTGTTCAATGGGACATGAATCTATTTATCTATAGATAGGGTTATAGGTTTATATCCAAACATAAATGTGTAATTCAGGAACATAGCTATTTCTTTCTTCAGATTAGAAACGGTCTTCTCTGTTTAATCAAGTTCCAATATTGCGTATTGCGAGGAAAAAGCGGGAGAGGACTAAACTAAACTAACGGTGTGCCCAGCAGAACTCGACGCAAAATTAATTATTTTTGATCTGAGGCCCCCTTAACTCAGCGGTAGAGTGACGCCATGGTAAGGCGTAAGTCGTCGGTTCAAATCCGACAAGGGGCTAACTGAGAAACCGTACGAAATCCAAGGATCGGGGAGCTGTCTCAGCTTCACAGAAACGCCCGGGTCCGCACGCGTAGCCTCGATGCAAGGAGAAGTTGCATTTTCAACCATTTTTCATTTTTAATAGGTAGAAAAATTACAATTTTGTAAAAACATAACTTGGTGCGAAATTCAAAATAATTGCCTCAATTTAAATTTTTTAGTCAAATTGTTTCGTTTTTTATCGTGACTTCCAAGTTAAATTGTTTCGTTACACCGAATAATATTAATATAACGTGTCGTCTTTTACAATATGAGAAAATCAAGTGGATATAATTTTTAATGCCGAAACCTTTTTTGTTACTCTCACCTCAGGAATTGAATATTAATTCTCAATATCAATATATATATATATATATATATATATAACTATATCTACATATAAATTTCAATTTGAATGAAAAAGAAGGAAAATTACGTGGCAAACTTTTTCCTGTTTATGTAGATAATTTCCCGTAACTAGCAGGAATTATTCTAGTCTCTAGCACTCCTATTTATCATATTCCCCCGATAAATCCATAGAAACGATTTCGCCGTTGGGGTTTGAGACGAAAAGCGAATCACTTTGTTCAATGTTCAAATTTCTGGCATATCCTCTGCTCGGGGTTGAGCCGCGGCATGCCGTTATCACCGCTACTTGGGATCAAAAAAAAAAAGACTTCCAATTTTTACTGGGGATTGGTAAAATAGGTACCGAAATAATTTCAAAAAGGGGATGGATACCACACACACATATATACAGATATTACAGATATATGTGGGTAAGCTCTTCACACCGCTCCAGTATTTCCCCCTTCAGAGATTCGTGGAAACGACTTCGTTTTCTGCTAGGTCGGATTCCCAAGGTATCCTCCAATGCGGCTGAGTGGCTAACAAAGTCTCGGGAGAAAAGAAAGGTCTACCCACTGCTCGAAAAACTACGTAACAAACGGGATCAGCTCGAGATCAAGTAAGTGATGGAAAAAAAAAGAGAGGGGAAARMTMAAGTAAGTGATGGAAAAAAAAAGAGAGGGGAAAACTAGAAGCAAGGCAAGAAGATGATGAAGGGGTCAAAAAATCCCAAACTTCTGACTGAGGTTGAAAGATCTATCAGTCTCATTTTCCTGTAATAACTCCTGGGAGTACGCTGCTTCGATAAGTGACTTCTGAGATGGACCGACATTAATTATAAATTATAGTGGCCCAATCTTATCTCACCGCGAAGGGACGGAACTACACCGCGTCGCGGCTTAAAAAAGAAAAATAGGGGAACCCAAAAATGGTTTGAGGAGCTGAGTGAGGGAATGACTATGACCATTGCCATTGGAAAATCTTCCAAGGAGCCGAAAGATTTATTTGATAGTATGGACGACTGGCTCAGGAGAGATCGTTTCGTCTTCGTGGGTTGGTCCGGCCTACTACTGTTCCCCACCGCCTACTTCGCTTTGGGCGGCTGGTTCACGGGTACAACCTTTGTCACTTCATGGTACACTCATGGATTAGCTAGTTCTTACCTGGAGGGATGCAACTTTCTGACTGCCGCGGTCTCTACTCCCGCTAACAGTTTGGCCCACTCCTTGCTCCTTCTGTGGGGCCCTGAAGCACAGGGAGATTTCACCCGTTGGTGCCAATTGGGAGGTTTATGGACCTTCGTCGCTCTCCACGGCTCTTTTGCTCTAATAGGTTTTATGTTACGCCAATTCGAACTTGCAAGGTCCGTGCAACTACGCCCCTACAACGCAATAGCTTTCTCCGCTCCAATTGCGGTTTTTGTATCCGTATTTTTGGTCTACCCCTTGGGGCAATCCGGCTGGTTCTTTGCACCCAGTTTCGGCGTAGCCGCCATCTTCCGATTCATTTTATTTTTTCAAGGTTTTCATAATTGGACTCTGAATCCATTTCATATGATGGGGGTTGCAGGAGTCCTCGGCGCGGCCCTCTTATGCGCCATCCACGGTGCTACAGTTGAAAATACTCTATTTGAAGACGGTGATGGAGCAAACACATTCCGCGCGTTCAATCCGACTCAGTCTGAGGAAACTTATTCAATGGTAACCGCGAATCGTTTCTGGTCCCAAATATTCGGTGTTGCTTTCTCCAACAAACGTTGGTTACACTTCTTCATGTTATTTGTGCCAGTGACAGGTTTATGGATGAGTGCTATTGGAGTAGTTGGTCTCGCCCTGAATTTACGTGCGTACGACTTTGTCTCCCAGGAAATTCGGGCAGCAGAAGATCCCGAGTTTGAGACTTTTTATACGAAAAATATCTTACTAAACGAGGGTATCCGTGCTTGGATGGCAGCTCAGGATCAGCCTCACGAAAACCTTGTATTTCCCGAGGAGGTTTTACCCCGTGGAAACGCTCTTTAATGGAACCCTCTCGCTGGGTGGACGCGACCAGGAAACCACAGGTTTTGCTTGGTGGGCTGGCAACGCCCGACTAATTAACCTGTCTGGTAAATTGCTTGGTGCCCACGTAGCTCATGCTGGCCTGATTGTCTTTTGGGCCGGAGCTATGAATTTGTTTGAAGTGGCTCACTTCGTATCGGAGAAGCCTATGTATGAGCAGGGATTAATCTTACTTCCCCACCTGGCCACTCTAGGTTGGGGGGTGGGTCCCGGAGGGGAGGTATCCGATACCTTTCCTTATTTCGTTTCTGGAGTACTACATTTGATTTCCTCCGCAGTTTTGGGATTCGGGGGTATATATCATGCCCTGATTGGACCCGAAACTTTAGAGGAATCCTTTCCTTTTTTCGGTTATACTTGGAAAGATAAAAATAAGATGACCACAATCCTTGGTATTCACTTAATACTACTAAGTATTGGAGCTTTTCTCTTAGTTTTCAAAGCACTCTATTTTGGGGGGTTGTATGACACATGGGCACCCGGGGGTGGAGATGTAAGAGAGATTACAAGTCTTACCCTAAGTCCTAATATTATTTTTGGCTACCTACTGAAATCTCCTTTTGGGGGAGAAGGATGGATTGCTAGCGTGGATAATCTGGAAGATATCATCGGAGGACATGTATGGCTGGGATCCATTTGTCTTTTCGGTGGAATTTGGCACATATTAACGAAACCATCTGCCTGGGCTCGTCGCGCTTTCGTATGGTCCGGGGAAGCTTACTCGTCCTACAGTTTGGGAGCCCTTTCCATTTTTGGTTTAACTGCCTGCTGCTTCGTCTGGTTTAACAACACAGCATATCCCAGTGAGTTTTATGGTCCCACCGGTCCGGAAGCTTCTCAGGCCCAAGCTTTTACCTTTCTTGTCAGGGACCAACGTCTCGGGGCCAACATAGGTTCCGCTCAAGGACCTACTGGGTTGGGTAAATACCTGATGCGTTCCCCCACGGGAGAAATTATTTTCGGAGGCGAAACCATGCGCTTCTGGGATCTTCGCGCTCCTTGGTTGGAGCCCTTAAGGGGTCCCAACGGTTTAGATCTTAGTAAGTTGAAGAGGGATATACAACCGTGGCAGGAGCGACGATCCGCAGAGTATATGACTCATGCTCCTCTGGGTTCCCTAAACTCTGTGGGTGGAGTAGCGACCGAGATCAACGCCGTGAACTACGTATCTCCCCGGAGTTGGTTAGCAACCTCCCACTTCGTTCTGGGATTCTTCTTCTTCGTGGGTCACTTATGGCATGCGGGTAGGGCTCGCGCAGCCGCAGCCGGGTTTGAAAAAGGAATTGACCGCGATACCGAACCCGTTCTCTCCATGACACCCCTTAATTAAAACTTGAAAAGAAAAAGAAAATATGTTGAGATGATTTCGAAGAAATAGGAATCCTTGCTTCCCTTATTTTTGCTAGCAGACTAACGACTAATCAATCTACGTCTTCACGTCAGTGCCGGGCTCATTACATCCAGGTAAACTCTATCTATCTATCTATTTGAATAGATAGATAGATGTCACTTCACTATCTGGTAATAGATAATACCAAGTTCTCTTCGGTGTAATATAGGAAGAGAAAATCTCATGAGTTCATAAGACTAGTAATAACTGTCACCTCTTCTGTCCAATATTTTTTGGATAGAAATAGTAGGAGAGAGAGGGATTCGAACCCTCGATGGCATTTTATTGCCACGCCAGTTTTCAAGACTGGAGCCTTAAACCGCTCGGCCATCTCTCCCGGCTAAGCTTATATTTCACCCGATATTCGGGGGTATCAATCACGTTTTCTAGACACTTCCGTTCCGGTAGTAGATAAAAAGGTTTTCAATATCTACCATAGACTTTGATAGATATCCCCTTTTTTATTGAAATATCTCTATGCAGGGTGAAATTAATTCTGACCGTGGAGTTGTTACAGATAATCATCCCGAATGTCGGAATTCAAACTAATTATTACTCAACAAGAACCTTATGAAATTTTAGGTAGTTAGTACCAAAAAGGGGGAGGTATTCGCGCCCCGTCGACGAAGTAGACGAAGTAAGTCGGGGCGAGGAGGAAGTTCCGTCGGATGAGGATTGGATGGTATGAACAACCTATTCCCTATGTGGAAACAATTAGAATTATGACTATCGCGTTCCAATTGGCTTTATTTGGATTAATTGCTATCTCATTCCTACTAGTTGTAGGTGTGCCCGTCGCGTTTGCATCCCCGGGTGGATGGTCCAATAATAAAAATATTGTCTTCTCAGGGGCTTCATTATGGATCGGATCAGTTTCTTCGGTAGGTATACCCAACTCTTTGATTTCCTAAAAATTTGTGGCTTTGGTTCCTCCCCTCGTAATTCGACGTTACGGGTGGAGACGCCAAATGAAGGAGATTTCCACCCGTATAAATTTTCAGGAAAGGGCTGCAACAATGAAGTTAATTTCAAATTAGTTAGGGAATAATTAAGTTAGGTCCCCCAATAAATTGGATTTTTCACGTATAAACTAAATACGTAAGCGAGTTTATTAACTAGTAGGAACTCGTTACATTGCTAAAATGAAGTAGCAGATTATGCGGATATAGTTGAATGGTAAAATATCTCCTTGCCAAGGAGATGACGCGGGTTCGATTCCCGCTATCCGCCTATCCCACGGAAAACAAATAGGTCACATATAAGTTTATATATATATATATATAAACTTATATGAAATTATTTAGTTTCTCCGATGGAAAACTAATAGATAAGCAAATAGTCGGAGGAAAAAGAGAGGGAAATGACAACTAAGAAAACAATTTCAATTTCTAGGTGAAAGATTGAAAACCGGTTGGGAAGGAAGACCAATCCAACGACTTATCCTTCAAAATTTCGTTTCTTTCGTTTCTCTCGTTTGAATGGAATGAAATCTTAAGATAAGACAATTTTGTCGAGGTAGCCCTTAGCAAATGCATGTCGCAGCTGATATGCAGGGGGGGGGGGGCCAGTTGCTTGCTAATTTTTGCGATGGGTAGTATACTTATTACTGGTAGAAACGCTAGACGTCGATGATATACCTGTCACACACGTTATCTGCTACCGAACAATCCGAATCGGATCAGTGTTTCCACTTGTACCCGGATCGGGGTTGTTCGCGGATAGTCAGCAAAGGGCGATATAGTCAAGCGGTAAGACGGAGGACTGCAAATCCTTAATTCCCCAGTTCGAATCTGGGTGTCGCCTAACGACGAAACCTTCACGTATGTAAAGATGAAGAACTAGATCTATTTAGTTTACTTGAATTTATTAATTTAGGTAGTTCCGGGGATTGTTTGTTGCGCTTAAATCGGATACAGGTTGAGGTGCTCTATAGCCTGTTATAGCCTATCACATTTCATGTGTCTCGATGCGTCCGCGCATAAACAATCCCAATTCAGTATATCATTAGTTGGTAACCAGAAAGCCCAAATCAACAAAATCTCTGAAGAGGGAAACATCAACCGGTACCATTGAAAAAAAAAATAAATGTTTTTGCAAACACAGTCTCTTGTGTTACTGGAATATCCCATCAAGCAGGCGTCTGCTTCTCGCCGGCAACACGCTTCAAGCTTTTCCAAGCTTTATATTGTATTTGGACTTATAAATAATTAATAATTAGTCAAAATCGAGAGAGTAAATAGATAGGAATTACAACTACGGACTTAGTTACTATAGCTTGGGCTGCCCTGACGGTGATTTCTACATTTTCCCTTTCACTTGTAGTTCGGGGGAGAAGCGGGTTGTAACAAACGGTTAACCGGGCCTCTACTAGTCTGACTCGGGGGATCACACGTCGTCGTGGTGAGACCACTGATTTGTGCTTCCCCACCTCAAATTTTGTTTCCGAGTAAGGAAATGCGGTTCAGCAGCCGTTTCTTATTGGATTTCGTTCCTTTGCCTTTGCCCGTGGTGTAACTATTGTTACCCATTAATTCTGGAAACCTATTGGCGTGACCGTAACATTGGGTCGGGGAGAACATTAACCAATTATTTTAAATAAATTGATAGTTTTTACCTGTTTTTTCCCATTCAATATACTGTAGTTTGCTGAATACATCGTGGGCGGAAATACACAAATATCTTCAGATCGATATTTTCGAGTAGTAATCATACACCCGGGTAAGTCTAGAAAACCTTGCTATGAAAAAGGGGGAGGCTGGAGATAAATAAGTGAATTTCATGGAAGAGGAAGCAAATATCTCGGGGAGTTCTAATTAAACCGAATTCTTTCTTTTATTCGTCGTTTTAAAATAGAAAATGAAATAACAAATTGGATTAATTGAGTAATCTAATAGACTGATTCTTCTCGTTACTACCGGAGAAAAGCTATCTCGGTTGTTGCTAGCTCATCCCTTCGTTAACTCAAATTTCAATTGTTTTATCTGATGTTATGAATCTGCCCGGAATGAAAAACAGGGAATGAATATATACCTGATCTATACCTTCGGTTCGGATACCTAACTTCGTTTCGCTTGGTTTGCCTGAGTTGATTCATCCTTTTTGAAGAGGTATACGAAAAAGTCTATTCGAATGCTCTAGCCAGATACCTAACATTTTATTTAGTCTAACATTTTATTTAGTCTAGTCAATTTTATCTAGTCTAGTCATTGGGTAGGAACCAGCTTTGTAAGAACCAAGATTGAATCAATAATAAATGAAAATTGATAGATCACTTTTCTGATCTATCAATTTTGGGCAATTCCATTCGAGGATGATGCGTAATAAGTGGTAGCCAGAAAAGAGAAGCAGTAGAAAGACGCATAGATTCTGATTGACAGAAAGAAACTAATCAGGGAGGGGCACTAAGTTGGGAGTAAATTGATACCGGCAACCGGAGTAGCGTGAAAGTTTTGTACGGAGCGATAATAATAGTTTGCATATCGCTCCATTTTGCGAATGAGGGAATGAGGGGCAAACGAAACGGCGAACCCTTTGTTTCCCCCTCTTAGTTGCTCTTGCATACTAAGATTTGTTGACAAATTGTTAGTCAAATTAGTTATCGATTATTAGTTATTCTGTGCGGCCGTTTGAATGTAAAGAATAAGTAGAAAAGCTGTCGGGATCAGGATAAAAAGTGCGGTAGCTAAAAACGCAAGAATATTTACTTCCGTATTGGTAGTTCAAATCATCAATTGGTAAATAGCTCGAGCGGTTTCATTGAAAAAAACTCTCGGACTCTATTGTGAAACGTCTATTCCTAATTAGTCGGGTCGACCGAATCTTTATTCTTGGTTAATCAAATGGGAAAGAAAGTGTCGAAGTTGAATCTTCGATATCGATTACGTAGTATATCACGAAATGAAATCTCGAGAATACCTAATTCTTCGTTTTTGCAAAATATCTACTCTTGACGCCTCCGCTTCGGATTTAATTGATTAGCCGCTATAATTAATTATTGTAAAATTTAACTGAATGATTAGTCTAATCCCAATTTAGATTGTTCAATAAATGGATTCTCTCATTATTTCCTTGCCACTTTTTCCAGATTGACAATTTATAGGTAATACCATTACCTTCCTAAAAGGTAATCGGGCCCCCATCGTCTAGAGGCCTAGGACACCTCCCTTTCACGGAGGCGACGGGGATTCGAATTCCCCTGGGGGTATTCATCTCTAACTTATGGGTCGATGCCCGAGTGGTTAATGGGGACGGACTGTAAATCCGCTGGCGACGCCTACGCTGGTTCGAATCCAGCTCGACCCAAATCCGAGGCTGCAGATTGAACCTCGAACTAGCACATTTCGTTGGAGTTCATCGGGATTGACGGGTCTCGAACCCGCAACTTCCGCCTTGACAGGGCGGTGCTCTAACCGATTGAACTACAATCCCAACAATGAGTTTAATTGGAGTCTATGTAGCAATTGCCTTGGAGTCAACGATGAGTCAGCGATCTTTCCTTCTTTATCTTTCTTCCTTTACTTAGTAAGTAGCTTCTTTCTGTAGATTTGAACTGTTAAATGGTTGACAATACCGAAATTGCTACCGACGGAAGGGATAACGTCCGTCTGTCTCTTCAAGCTTCCGCTGGTAATCGAAATTCCTGATGTGATATAATTACTAAAACTACTTCACTGCCACGTATTTCTTGGTTTTCTCCCTACCGACCATTACCAGATTTTCGAATATGTGTGTAAGTATTCTGACCAATTTTGACAAAAAAGGGTTTGCTTAATTAGGTTTATCAAATCCGGATCGCACAGATATCTTCCATTTGCAGCTCATGAAAATGATTTAACTTGTGGTACAAAAAAAAATTTGCGAAAAATAAAATATAACCTTGCTCCACAAATTTTTCGTCTATTCATAGTCATATGACTATTTATCTTCAAATGATTGTGGAGAAAGAAAAAATTGGTTGCAGATTTTTTGGAGGCTCGGGATGCGATGCCCTACACGAAGATGCCCTATACACAGAATACACAGAAAAATGAAAATACGGAAATATAATGGATATATTTTTAATTGAGGATGAGTCTCAATTTATCAATTTATTGGGAGGAAGTAGAAATATGCCCGTACTACCAGAACTTGCACAAATTCAATTTGAAGGCTTTAATCGATTCGTTCATGAAAGATTGCTTGAAGAACTTGAAAATTTTCCGAAAATTGAAGACACAGATAAGGAAGTCGAATTCTGATCTATCAGTGGACAATACCAATTGACACAACCTTCAGTCGGAGAGAGAGATGCCGCGTATCAATGTGTCACATACTCATCTGATCCATATGTACCAGTTTAATTGACTCGTAGCGAAGATAGAGTAGTACAGGAAGAAGACGTGCGGCCCGGATCTATTCCTCGGATGAATTCTAAAGGGACGTCTATTATCAATGGAGTTGCCAGAGTTTTAGTCAATCAAATCTTGAGAAGTCCCGGTATTTACTACAATCGAGAATCGGATCAAAAAGGAATTTCCACATATACTAGCACCGTAATTTCGGATCGGGGAGGGAGATTCAAACCAGAAATGGATAGGAAAGAGAAAATTTGGGTTCGTATTAGCAAGAAGAAGAAAATATCCATCTTGATCTTATTAGTTGCTATGGGGTTAAGCAAAAGGGATATCTTGCAAAATGTTCGTTACCCCAAGATTTTTTCAAATATGTTGAAGAAACAAGAAGGGGCCGTCGAATCGTCGGAGGATGCTATAGCAGAACTTCACAAACACTTATACTCCGCCACAGATGCGGATATCTCATTTTCAGAATCTATATTCAAGGAATTATAGAAGAGGTTTTCTCAGCATAGATGTGAGTCAGGGCGGATTGGCCGACGAAACCTAAACATCAAACTAACTCTTGATGTACCCGAAACGGAACATTTTTTGCCACCCCAAGACGTATTAGCAGCCGCAGATCACTCAATAGAAATAAGCTACGGAATGGGAGACCTCGACGACATAGATCACCTGAAAAATCGACGTGTTCGATCTGTAGCGGATTTGCCTCAGGAACAATTGAAATTAGCCCCAAACCGTTTAGAAAATTCGATTCGACAAAATATATCTAGGGCCGTTAGGCGCAAACGCGCGATAACGCCCCGGGGATTAGTGACGCCTGCACCAGTAGTAGCAACATTCAAAGAGTTTTTTGGATCACACCCCTTATCACAATTTCTAGACCAAATCAACCCATTATCGGAAATGGTTCATAAGCGAAGATTAAGCTCCGTAGGTCCTGGGGGGTTGACGCGGCGAACCGCCAGTTTTCAAGCTAGAGATATTCATTTTAGTCATTATGGCCGTATCTGTCCAATCGAAACATCGGAAGGCATGAATGCTGGTCTTATTTCGTCACTAGCTATTCAGGCAGAAGTTAGCAATTCCAGATCTTTGCAAAGCTCGTACCTTAAAATTTCGGAATCATCCGAAGAGGAGCAATTAATCGATTCATCTCCCACTGAAGATGATTACTACCGAATAGCGACTGAAAATTCATTAATATCCCAATGGAGAACTAGCGAGAAGGAACTCATACCGGTTCGATATCAACAAGAATTCCTCAGCGTCCTTTGGGAACAAGTTGATTTCCGAAGCATTCATCCATTACATTATTTCTCTGTCGGGGCTTCTCTTATTCCATTCATTGAGCATAATGATGCGAACTGCGCCTTAACGGGTTCCACCATGCAACGTCAGGCGGTTCCACTAGTTAACCCCGAAAGATGCTTTGTAGGGACTGGGTTAGAAAGTTAAGTAGCTTCAGATTCAGGAAGTGTAGTTGTATCTGAACGAGAAGGATAAATCCGATATATCGACGGCAATAGAATTGAACTATTATCAATTGACGAAGTATCAATTGACGAAGCGCCAGAAAATGATGTGGTTTTACGTGTCACGAAAAATAAATTAAAAATATATGAGCGTTCCAACAGCAATACCTGTGTACACCAAAAGTCTACGGCTTTGGCGGGGGAATTACCGAAACGCGGGGAAATCATCGCGGATGGGGCAGCAACTGCTAGGGGGGAATCAGCTTTAGGTAGAAATATCCTGGTGGCCTACATGCCATGGGAAGGGTACAACTTCGAAGATGCGGTGTTGATTAGTGAACGTTTAATATACGAAGACATCTCCACATCTTTTCACATTGAAAGACACGAAGTTGAAGTCTGCGTAACAAATCAGGGTCCTGAAAGGGTTACCAAGCAAATACCTCAATTGGATAGTCATACACTTCGACACCTAGATGATAACGGGCTCGTGGAATCGGGATCTTGGGTAGAGGCTGGAGATGCCTCGGTGGGTAAACTGACGCCCCAAGACGGGGCAGATTCATCACGTGCTCCAGAAGGGAGATTATTACAAGCCATTTCCGGTATACAACTAGTTAACGCGAGAGAAAGCTGTCTGAAAGTTCCAATTGGTGGAAGAGGTCGAGTCACTGACGTCAGATGGGTCTACCCCGAAGACGATACCTCGGACGATTCAGAAGTCATTCATATTTATATATTGTAAAGGCGTAAGATACAAGTAGGTGATAAGATAGCTGGCAGACATGGAAATAAGGGTATTGTGTCAAAAATATTACCTAGAAAGGATATGCCTTATTTGCAAGATGGGACACCAGTCGACATGATATTAAGTCCTTTAGGAGTACCCTCATGAATGAATGTGGGACAGATTTTCGAATGCCTACTCGGGTTAGCCGGGGAGTTTCCAGAAACCCATTACCGTGTAGTACCTTCTGATGAGAGATACGAGCGGGAAGCTTCCAGAAAACTAGTATTTGCAGAACCTTGTAGAGCGAGTGCGAGTACTCATAATCCGTGGTTATTTGAACCCGATCACCCCGGAAAGAGTCGATTGATCGATGGACGAACAGGTGATCCCTTCGTGCAACCTGTTACAACTGGGAAAGCCTATATGATGAAATTGATTCATCAGGTCGACGATAAAATTCATGCGCGATCCAGCGGACCTTATGCACTTGTTACGCAGCAACCTCTTAGGGGGAGATCCAGACGAGGGGGACAACGGGTTGGAGAAATGGAAGTCCGGGCTTCAGAGGGTTTTGGTGTGTCCTACACGTCGCAAGAAATGCTTACAATTAAATCGGATCATATTCAGGCTCGTTACAAAGTACCTAGTGCAATTATGACCGGAAAACCTGTTTACAAACCCAATACCGTTCCGGAGTCTTTCCGATTGCTAGTTAGAGAGTTACGCTGCATGGGTTTAAACCTGGAGCACAATTTCATAACTGAAGAAGATTTGGGGAGGCAAAGTGAAAACATTTGATATCTAATTGAAACTTCTTTCATGAATAATCAATCAAAACTTTTTTATTATGATTCATCGAACTAATTATCAACAGCTTCGGATTGGACTGGCTTCCCCCGAACAGATTCGTGGCTGGGCTGAAAGGGAGTTGCCCAATGGAGACGTCGTCGGGCAAGTCGATTAACCTTACACGTTGCATTACAAGACTCATAAACCAGAGAGAGATGGCTTATTTCGTGAAAGGATACTTGGGCCCATAAGAAGCGGTGTCTGTGCGTGTGGAAACTATCGATCTATCGACAACGGAGAGGAGTATTCTAATTTTTGCAAACATTGCGGGGTTGAGTTTACCGACTCCCGGGTTCGAAGATACCGAATGGGATATATTAAACTAGCGTGTCCGGTAACCCATGTGTGGTTTCTAAGACGAATTCCTAGTTATATTGCAAATCCACTTGCCAAACCTCTTAAAGAACCAGAAAGCCCAGTATATTGCGATGTGTGACTTGATTGTACGTGTCGATCATTACAGATTGGCTGTAAGCTGTCATCCCATGCAAAAGTGGGAGGCCTCTAACCGACATGTCCCTCGCGTCGATCGAGGATTATTGTCTAACTCGGGATAAAAACTACCGCGTACAGAACGAGGACCCCTTCCATGGTCAATTCTTACCAAAAAATTCAGCGATTGGGCTTCGTAATAACTACTTCCATTTCAGTTAGTGGAATAAAACTCAATTGCTTTTTAACACAATCCTTTGATTTTATTTTATTAGAAGAGACTTTATAAATAATATCATCTACATATGGTTATGAAAATCTAATCATCGCATCGATTTTTCTATTCGATTGAATTAGTAGCCATCGAAGTGGAGTGGAAACCCAAAGAGGGAAGTGATCGCATTGGGAACAAGGAAAATACCTCCAGCCTACGACTAAACTAAAAAAGAAATATGGAAAGGGAAAACTACTTCTTCTTCGGCAGATCGATCAATACGGGGGATCCGAGACTACTCGAGAAAGAAACAAAAAACAAGTTGAAACCCGAGTAATGAGCAACTACTTCATCTTTGATGAGACGGTGTTACCAAGTCTCAAAAACGTCAAATTAAAACAAATTGACGCTTAGTTATTTGAGCCGGATGAGGGGAAACACTCGTGTCCGATTCTAAGGGGGGGGGTACCACCCCACCTATCCCAATCTTTTTCTTGCTAGGCCCGTGGCCGAAAGGCCCAACCTATTAAGATTGCGGGGTTTGTTCAATTACGAAGATCGATCCTGGAGAAACATGCTTCCTGTTTTCCTCTCTACTCGAAATTACGAGACGCTTCAGGGGAACGAGATCGCCACCGGGGGGGATGCCGTCAAAAAAGGATTAACTAGTTTGGATCTGCAAAGTGTTATGGGTCGCGCATATTTGGAGTGGCAGGCGCCGGCGAAGCAAAGGCCTGTCGGGAATGAATGGGAAGATCGAACGATTCAAAGGAGAAAAGATCTTCTGGTCAGACGGATGAAATTAGCGAAGGACTTTTTACGGACGAACCTGAAACCAGAATGGATGGTTTTAAATCTCTTACCGGTTCTCCCACCTGAATTGAGGCCAATAGTTGAATCGTATGAAGGTGAATTAGTTACTTCCGACCTTAATGAGCTTTACAGAAAGGTAATTCATCGGAATAATACTCCTGTCGAATTCTTATCGGGCAGTGAATTCACGCCGGAGGGATTAATCGTTTGTCAGAAAAGACTTATTCAAGAAGCTGTAGATGCTCTCATTGATAATGGTATACGTGGGCAACCAATGAGGGATATTAATAATAGACCCTACAAGTCATTCTCAGAGGTTATTGAGGGTAAAGAGGGACGATTTCGTGAGAATTTGCTCGGAAAACGAGTCGACTACTCAGGTCGTTCCGTTATTGTCGTAGGCCCATCTCTTTCACTACATCAATGTGGATTACCCCGAGAAATGTCAATTGAACCTTTTCAAGTATTTGTAATTCGTAACTTGATTGGGTGACATCTCGCTTGTAATCTGCGAGCGGCTAAGAGTATGATACGTAGAAGAGATCCTATTATATGGGAAGTTCTTCGGGAAGTTATGCGGGGTCACCCCATACTACTGAATCGGGCACCTACTCTGCATAGGCTAGGTATACAGGCATTTCAGCCCATCTTAATAGAAGGACGTGCCATTCGCTTGCATCCATTGGTTCGTGGGGGGTTTAATGCAGATCTCGACGGAGATCAGATGGCCGTTCATGTGCCCCTATCTCTCGAAGCTCAGATTGAGGCTCGTCTTCCGATGTTTTCACACATAAATTTGTTACCCCCCGCTACGGGCGATTCCGTATCTGTCCCGAGTCAAGACATGCTTCTCGGTCTTTATGTACTAACAATTGAGAATAAGCAAGGAATTTATGGAAACAGACACCCCGTTTTCGCGGGAGGAGGTGATGTCTACTATGCTGGAATACCCAGTTTCGGTAATTACCACGACATACTCAGGGCCAAGGAATCCAATCAAATTGATTTCTGTAGTTTTTTATGGCTTCGATGGGAAATTAATTTGGAAATGATTAGTTCGAAAATTCGTGAATTACCTATTGAATCTCAATATGAATCCTTGGGAACCTCTCTTCACTCTTATGATAATTATCAGATTAGAAAGTGTAAAAGGGGGTATATCTTAAGTATACATGTACTTACCACGGCTGGTCGCATTTTGTTCAATCAACAATTAAAGGAAGCGATGCAGGGTGTGTCGAAGGCTTCTTCGTGTGCCGCCTCACTTCGTCCGCATCGGATATGATGACACAAGACGAAATGCCCACATCTAGCCGCAACAATGAAAAATGAAAAATCTTTTAAATATAAATAAATATATATATATATATTTAATAAATAATTAATAAATCACTTAAATTCAAATTATTGATTAATAAAGACCACAAGATAAAAAGATATATAAGTTGAGGTTTCTATAATGACGAATCAAACTGAATTGCCATTCTGCAATAAAACAATGGATAGAGTTGCGATGAGGCGACTCATCGGCAAGTTAGTCGTTTGTTTCGGAGTTGCATCTACAACAAATATTTTGGATCAAGTTAAGATTTTGGGTTTTCAGCAAGCTACAAAAGCATCTGTCTCACTGGGCATCGACGACCTCCTAGCAGTACCATCTAGAGGATGGCTTGTACAAGACGCTGAGAAATAAGGTTACGTGTCCGAGCAGCATTATCGTTACGGTAGCCTGCATGCCGTGGAGAAGTTACGTCAATCGATTGAAGCTTGGTACGCCACAAGCGAATGTCCAAAACGGGAAATGAATCCAAGTTTCAAGATGATCGATCCTTTAAATCCAGTCCACATGATGTCTTTTTCGGGGGCTCGAGGAAGTATATCTCAAGTCCATCAGTTGCTTGGTATGAGGGGATTGATGTCGGATCCCCGGGGACAAGTAATTGATCTACCCATCCGAAGGAATCTCCGCGAAGGCCTATCCCTGACAGAATATATCATTTCCTGCTATGGTGCCCGCAAGGGCGTTGTGGATACCGCCGTCCGAACCTCCGATGCCGGATACTTAACACGCAGACTCGTTGAAGTGGTTCAACACATTGCTGTGCGTAAGAAAGATTGCGAAACGACCAAAAGCATTGCTTTGCTTAACATCATCGGAGATAAACGAGAATCTATTAGAACAATATCATATCAAAAATTGGTTGGACGTGTGCTGGCAGATAACGTCTACCGGGATGTCAGATGTATTGCCACCCGTAATCAAGATATTAGTGATGGCCTGGCTAGTAACTCAGCAGTATCGACGCAGCCAATATATGTGAGATCTCCCTTGACACGTAAAAGCATTTTCCGGATTTGTCAGTTGTGTTACGGTCGGAGTCTTGCTCAGTATGATTTAGTGGAATTGGGGGAAGCCGTTGGTATCATTGCGGGTCAATCCATCGGAGAACCGGGAACTCAATTAACATCAAGAACTTTTCATACAGGTGGGGTATTTACGGGGGATATCGCAGAATACGTACGAATTCCGTTTAATGGACTTATTAGTTTTGATGGGAGGCTTGTTTACCCCACACGTACGCGACATGGGCATCCTGCTTGGATGTGTCGAAATGATCCATCTGTTGTTATTACAAGTTGTGGCGATATACATAATTTTGTCGTGCCAGCTCGAAGTCTACTTATGATTCGAAGCGGTCAGTATGTTGAGGCGCAGCAAATCATCGCGGAAGTGCGAGCCGAAGAGTTTCCCCTTAAGGAACGTATCCGAAAAGCTATCTATCCAAATTTAAGGGGAGAAATTCACTGGAGTAAATTTGTGTGGCATGTACGCGATTGCACAAGCAATCCCGTTCGTGTCGTACGCGAGGCGGGCCATATCCGGATTCTTTCGGGAGCTTATAGCGAATCTGACGAAAGCTATTTGTTTCACAAAGATCAGGATCGAGTCGGTACCAAACTCAACTCTATCGAAAGGAGGTGCGATTCTTTTGAAACAATTGGTGGAAAGAAAATTGATGCCGCCAACTGGGAAGGTTCGCAAAAAAGCATCCGAGAATTTGGACTCGATCCAAAATGTTTTTCAAGTTGGTCAAAACCTCCAACGTCTAACTATATTTTATCTAATATCAAAGTGGAGCGGTCGGAAAAAACTGAATCCGTTTCTCTATTGTTGGAAAGACAACAGGTAAATCTCAACAAATCCTATTTTGTAAATATTGATGTTCAATTAAACATCATTTTGGCTGAAAGTGATGTATTTGCCATCTGCGACAAATTTGAGTATCAAACTGGCACTTCGGGGATTTTGAGATATGGCACCATAGAAGTTGAATCTATTGATAAAAAGACATTCGCTTCTGACGGTAAGGTGGAGGAAATGACTTACGGCTCGTGGTATAGAGTAGTCGGAGGAGGCAATTCCTTCCTAATTCCCGAGGAGTCTTATACCATATATGAATCCCCATCATCTATTTTGGTAGCAGACAATACTGTCGCAGAAGAAGGCGCGCGAATAACTGATACTATTGGTAGCAAAATACGTGGACTAATCCGAATCGAAAAGACATTAGCAAATGGTACTACGGTAAGAGTATTACCTGGATATATCCATAATCCGGAAAGGCCAACTAATATACCTAGACGAAATATTAATTTGATGGAGCCAGGTAATATGATTCCTAATGGAATCGAAGCCGAGGATTGGGTTTACCTCCAATCGGTTACACTTTGCGGGAGAAGAAAGACCTCTGTCCCGATAAGACCAGTTGTCAAATACGACGTATCTAGCGACTCCTTGGTGCAAGAAGTCTTCCGTGTTGATAACCCGAAAACGCAGAAACGCATGAAAGCTCAAACCTTTACATATATCTCCCATAAAAATGGTGAGAGAATAGAAATGATTAATCACACGACTACTCAATTAATTCGAACTTTTTTAGTGGCTGGGTGGCGAAGACACCTTCATGAGACCCCTTCTACAAAAAAGAACTACTTATCTCTCACTAGTGTGAGAATTAATAATCTCTTCAGTACTTTTCTTCAGGTTAATTTAGTGGCGTCTCCCCCTGCAAGAAGACTTGGAGTCAGTCAGGTTTCTCAAAAATCGGTGTCCGTCGACAAGCCCTTTCTCGCTCAAGTCAATCTATTCGACGACGGCAATGATTTAGTTCTCAAATATCGGGGCGTTACTGTTCATTCGGTGTCAGAACGTGGTGCATCTTTCCTAACTTTGTCGCCGTTTGACTTTTATCGTAATAATTTCTTTGCTGATTCAAGCAACACTAACTACGAGAAAAGAGTTGAAGAATATTTTCTCTGCTCAGAATCAGGTATGGTCAGTTCAACCGAGAGTCCGAAAGACGTTTCAGTCAGTTTCAAATGTGAATCTTTTCCAGAAAAGTCTCCAAATCTAAATATTAAAGAGACGTTGGTTAAATTCGAGAGATCGAGCTTCACTTGTTGTCAATTAAAATTTGAAGAGGTAGGTCTATCAGGGACTTCATACGCTATTTCCTACTTATCGGCTCCCCCTTATTTGGCGCCGAGTAGCGAAGCCTCCTTCTTCAGAAATTATTTTCTTGATTATTCGACAAATACGTATGTCACAGATACGTCGGAACACCGACACCGACATCGGTACCTAATCGATGAAAACAAATTGACATTGAAATGTCCTATAAATGCTTTTTCAAATAGATTTTCATTGGAAAAGTCAATCCATTCGCCACCAAAAATTTTCAGTCGGGGAATCCTTTTAATTAATCTAGGACTACTAATTAGTAAAAATCGATTTCTCTGTAGAAGTGGGGTATTTCTCCAGTCCGGTCAGGTCGTCGCCATTCACCGAGATTACTTATTAGTCAGAACTGGTAAAACTCTGCTGGCGACCCGGGGAGCAGCTCCTCACAAGATATCTGGAGACATCATTGGGGAGGGAGATACATCAATGACGTTACCGTATGATAGGTTGAAATCTGGAGACATCACTCAGGGTCTCCCGAAGGTTGAGCAACTGCTGGAGTCTCGCTCCATTGCTTCCGTTCCAGTAAGAATCGAAGATCTTTTTAGAAGATGGAATCGGGGTATTACAAGATTAATTGGAAACCTATGGAGCCACTTTCCAAGTGCTGGAACAAGTATGGAATATTGCCAACTAATTTTAATTAATGAAATTCGGGAAGTTTACGAATCTCAAGGAGTACAAATATCCAACAAACATTTAGAAATTATTATTCGGCAACTGACATCAAGGGTCGCAGTATCGGAAGATGGGATAACCAATGTTTTTTTTCCCGGAGAGCTTGTGGAGTTATCACAGGCGGAACGGATGAATCGTGTATCAAAGAGACCAATTTTCTATGAACCTATTATATTGGGAATGACAAAGGCATCCCTTAATACTAGTAGTTTTTTATCAGAGGCGAGTCTTCAAGAAACTACGCGAGTATTGGCCAAAGCTGCTCCCCGTGGTCGAATTGATCGGTTAAAAGGATTGAAGGAAAACGTTATTCTTGGTGACGCCGTCCCCGTCGGAACAGGTAGTCCAGAAATCGTTTGCCAACTAGAAGTGAATAAACGAAAAGGATTTCATTTTGCAATAATTGGGAGTAGCAAGAACCCGGCTTGGGAAGCAAAATATGACTTATGTGGTTACCAAGAGAAGCAAACTATCGACCCCAATTTATTCATCCATACGGGATTGAGTCGATCCTTCCCTCATATTAATCTTGAAGCGAGGTAGGGAATTCCCCGATACCAAATGATGTTTCTGCGCGTTTCAACTGGTAAAATTGATTATCAGATTGTAATAATTTATCAAATTTAGTTAAAATGAAACGAATTTACAGCTTTTCATACCTGAGGGGAAGATGCAACAGAAAAATCGGAATATCAATTTGGAAGGAATGATGGCAGCAGGAATTCACTTCGGTCACCAAACCCAGAAATGGAATCCCAGGATGTCACCTTATATATTTACAGAACGGAAGGGTGTCCATATTCTCGATCTAACTCAGACTGCTCGTCTTTTATCTGAAGCCTGTGATCTGGTATTTGATGCAGCAGCGGAGGGAAAGGAATTCCCAACGATTGGTACGAAACATCAGGTAGCTGATTTGATAGCATCAGCTGCGACAAGATCTCAATGTCACTATGTTAATGAAAAATGGTTAGGCGGTACGTTAACAAATTGGTTCACCACAGAAATGCGTCTTCGTAGGTTTCAATACTTACAAAACGGAGAAGATACGGGGGGGTTCGACTGACTTCCGAAACAAGAGGCGGCGATTTTGAGGGGATAACTATTTAAATCGAAAAAGTGTCTAGGCGGCATTCAATATATGTCAGATTTACCCGATATTGTGATAATTACTGATCAACATGAATAATCTATTGCTCCTAAAGAATGTATTACTTTAGGTATTCCCACAATTTGTGTTGTCGATACAGATTGTGATCCGGATCTTGTAGATATCCCAATCCCCGGTAATGACGACGCGCGACCCCCAATCCGATGGATATTGGACAAACCAACATTAGCTATTCGTGAAGGTCGTTCAAACTCGAAGTTCTACGAAGTAAATTAACAGACGGCAAGGCTCGGAACTGCCTCGACAGCTTGTAATGGTAAAAAATTTACATCGCAATTGGGGATATTGCCTAATTTCATCATAAACTAATTCGCCTTTTTCTTTATAGAAGAAGGAATAATGATAATTTGTAGTGATTACTTTAACTATTTCAGATAAATTTCTCCATTGAGAGGGGGGTATTACGCACATCGAGCAACTGGGAATTTATGAGATGGATGATCTGTATCAAGTATCGAGTGTAGAAGTAGGCTAACACTCTTATTGGCAAATAGGAGACTTCCAAGTTCACGCACAGGTTCTTGTAACTTCCTGGGTCGTTATCGCCTTGTTGTTGGCTTTACCTATTGTAGGTACCAGGAATCTGCAAACCATACCGACTGGCAGCCAGAATTTCATCGAGTATGTTCTCGAATTTATTAGGGATTTAACTAGGACCCAGATGGGGGAAGAGGAATATCGTCCCCGGGTTCCATTTATTGGAACGATGTTTCCATTCATTTTTGTTTCCAACTGGTCTGGTGCTTCGTTTCCTTGGCGAATCGTTCAGTTACCCCATGGAGAGTTGGCTGCACCTACCAATGATATCAACACTACTGTTGCGTTAGCCTTGCTTACATCGGTAGCACATTCTTACGCGGGTTTACACAAGAGAGGTTTTAGTTATTTCGGCAAGTATATCCAGCCAACTCCGGTACTACTACCTATTAACACTTCGGAAGATTTTACCAAACCCTTATCGCTTAGCTTCCGACTGTTTGGAAATATTTCGGCTGACGAGTTGGTAGTAGCTGTTCCCGTCTCTCTAGTACCTCCAATTGTTCCTGTACCGATGACGCCTCTAGGATTACTCACAAGTGCCATACAAGCTTTGATTTTTGCCACCTTAGCTGCAGCTTATATCGGGGAATCCACGGAGGGCCACCACTAATTCAGTTGGAATGAGTCGTTGCAAAAGACTATGGTAACCATAAAATAATTTCTTCGGGAACCATTCATTGGGTCGCCGCAGTGTGAAAAAACCGTTTCCGTGGTATCATGCTATAGCAGTACGGGACATACCCGTGTTGCCTCCTCCTCCACTCCGAGTAGCGATAAGAAAGAGGGGCGGGAGGGGGGAGGGATTAATAATTCCCACATGGCCCTACAAATTTAAATTGAGCCACAACCACTTAAGATTTCAAATAGGGAAAAAAAAGAACCATTGCCAAAGCTCAATTTTTTTTTATAAAGTATATACAAAATAGTTGGAAAGCAATTTATCTCGTTTTTCGTTTTTCGCTTGAACCGGTTTAGATCTCAGTTACACTTACGTCACAGCATATTGAATGAATTGATTAGATCTTACTTGCATTGAAACTAGAATGGGCTTGTTTCGGTAGATAATAGTTAGTATTACCAAATACTCAAATTTTTTCGACCCAGTTTTATTATGTTAGGCGGGAAGTCGTTAGGCAGGAAGTCGCACTGGTCGACGTAGGAAATAGATGCGTCTTTCTCGTACTTCATTATTTCTCCGAATTCGACATCAAGTATATGGCATGTTCCGTCACATTAGTAGTTTTGACCAGATTCATGTAGAATTTATTTCTCGATTAACGTTTACTAGGAAGTCTCCGTTGCGACGAGTCTAGTTAGCACCCAATGAAACAATATTGATTAACGTAAATAAATTAGGAGGAGACTAATACGAACCCATCGATTTCTGCTGCTTCTGTTATTGCTGCTGGGTTAGCTGTAGGCCTCGCCTCAATCGGCCCCGGTGTCGGCCAGGGCACTGCTGCAGGTCAGGCAGTCGAGGGTATTGCGAGACAGCCAGAAGCAGAAGGCAAGATACGAGGTACTTTATTACTGAGTTTGGCTTTCATGGAAGCTTTGACAATTTATGGATTAGTTGTAGCTTTAGCTCCGTTATTTGCGAATCCATTTGTTTAACTTGTTTAAAATAGGAAGTAGTTTGGTGCACTTCCTCCCTTCCCTTCCCCAAACTATTTCTGAATCAGCGGTAAGCCACTAATTTTTTGGGGGGGGCCTGCAAGAAAGTTGCTGCTCCATCTATCCGACGGAGTTCTTGCAGCGTCTGTTTGTTATTCCCCCTTTCTAGGAAGTTTTTGCAAATAGGCTAAGCCAATATAAGTTTACGTAATTAGTGATTTAAGAAGATATTGTCTCCATCGCGGTTCTCTTTTGATTCCTCGGAATTCGGAGTTTGTCATTTCCTCCCAGGCTGGACCAGAGGTTGTCTAAATCTTGCAAAATCTTCCAGGAGGGAAAGGATTATGAGAAGTGTAAGTGAGATTGCTGCTCCCTCAAGTGATTGGACTCTTGCCACAAGTATTGGCTTAAATACCAATATTTTAGAGATAAACTTAATTAACTTAATTTTAGTACTAGGTATATTGTTTTACTATGGAAGGGGGGTGTGTGCGAGTCGTATATCCGAGTGGGATAACTGTTTCCCTCAGTTGCACCCGAAGCAAAAGTGCAAAACCCCGACGAATTCCCTGTAAATAAATGTTATGCAAGAACCGGAGCATTCCGTGTAATCGACGAAACTTTCACTTCTGTTAACCGATTCCCGGGACTGTCGTCAATATGGTTAAAGCCAAATCGCTTAAAGTCTTAGCAAAACTGGGGTTCTCTTCCCCCTACCGCGTAAGCCAAATCGCGACTGGAAACGCATTATTCACCACATTCGGTATATGACGCCCATATCAGGAATACTTCGATTTGTACCACTTCTCGAAATAGATACCTAATACTTTTATAGGTAGATATGTAGATAGATAAATATCGGAGTTGATTTAGCCCAATCTTCTTCAATTTGCTGAATAGACAACCCATACAAGATGAATACTACTTGGAAAAAGCGGCCCTCAAATAATTAACAATTATCTGGGAGAGTCCTCAAATTTTTTTCTTATTCAAATATTGATTATTCCATCTAAGCATATTCGGGATGAATCTTTTTAGTCAATAGGAAAGAAACGGGAGGCGAGCCCGCATGCGAAAACAACGTCTGTTGGATTCTATCGATTTATCGGTAAAAACGGGCAGGAAAGCCGAATGGATCGAAACATCCATGTTCGGTTTGGGAAGAGATCACTAGTCTCCGAGAATCGAAGATCTGTAATCCACCTTCATTGATCAATTTTCTAGAAAATCGTGAAAGAGCAATTTTGAATACAATCCGAGATGCGGAGGAGCGTCACAGAGAAGCTTCTAATAAACTTCAGAAGGCTCGTATTCGCTTGCAGCAAGCAAAAGTTAAAGCCGATGAGATCCGAATCAATGGACTTACGCAGATGGACAGGGAACAGCGGGATCTCGTTGATGCAGCTGACGAAGATTTAAAGGGATTGGAGGATAGTAAAAATTACGCGATTCGTTTCGAGAAGCAACGCGCTATTGAGCAGGTTCGGCAGCAAGTTTCTCGACTAGCGTCCGAAAGGGCTCTAGAAAGCCTAAATAGTCGTCTGGATAATCAACTGCACCTGCGAATGATTGATTATCACATCGGTTTGTTCAGAGCCATGGACAGCAAATCTCACTAGTTCCAATTTCACTACTAGTTTCCATCTTATCATCTCATTGTAAAACGGGTTTTATTTTTACTTCTCCCTCTTCCAGTAATATTTTTTGGCAGAAATGGTAATAAACATTCGACCTGACGAAATTAGCAGCATTATTCGCAAGCAAATTGAAGGGTATGTTCCAGAAGTGAAAGTTGTTAACATTGGTACCGTACCTTAAGTCGGAGATGGGATCGCCCGTATTCATGGACTCAACGAAGTAATGGCTGGCGAATCGGTGGAATTTGAGGATGGTACAGCAGGGATTGCTCCGAATCTGGAATCTGATAATGTTGGGGCCGTACCAATGGGTGATGGTTTGACCATACAAGAGGGAAGCTCTGTAAGAGCGACGGGAAAGATTGCCCAAATACCAGTTAGTGACTCATTCCTGGGTCGTGTCGTAAATGCTTTGGCCCAACCTATTGACGGGAAAGGTCAAATCCCAGCTTCCGAGTTTAGATCGATCGAATCCCCCGCTCCAGGGATTATCTTGAGACGCTCCGTATACGAACCTTTACAAACAGGTCTTATTGCTATTGACTCCATGATTCCCATCGGTCGCGGTCAACGGGAGTTGATTATTGGCGATAGGCAGACTGGTAAAACAGCAGTAGCTACAGATACAATTTTGAACCAGAAAGGTCAAAATGTTATATGTGTCTACGTAGCCATTGGTCAAAAAGCTTCTTCTGTGGCTCAAGTAGTAGACACTTTCCAAGATCGCGGCGCCATGGAATATACGATCGTAGTATCGGAAACCGCTAATTCCCCAGCCACCCTGCAATATCTTGCCCCTTATACGGGAGCAGCTTCAGCCGAATACTTCATGTATCGCAAACAGCATACCTTGATTATTCATGACGATCTTTCCAAACAAGCCCAAGCTTATCGACAAATGTCTTTGCCATTAAGGAGACCACCTGGGCGAGAAGCATATCCGGGAGATGTTTTCTACCTGCATTCCCGTCTCTTGGAGAGAGCAGCTAAGTTAAGTCTCCAATTAGGAGAAGGTAGCATGACAGCTTTACCTATCGTTGAGACACAAGCGGGAGATGTCTCAGCTTATATTCCTACTAATGTTATTTCTATTACCGATGGATAAATATTTCTATCAGCAGATCTATTTAACGCTGGGATTCGACCAGCAATAAATGTGGGTATTTCCGTATCTAGAGTGGGCTCTGCAGCTCAGACAAAAGCTATGAAACAAGTGGCGGGCAAATTGAAATTGGAATTAGCACAATTCGCAGAATTGGAAGCTTTTGCACAATTCGCCTCTGATCTTGACAAGACTACTCAGAATCAGTTAGCTAGGGGCCAGCGATTGCGTGAGTTGCTTAAGCAGTCCCAGTCAGCCCCATTATCGGTAGAGGAACAGGTAGCCACTATCTACACCGGAGTCAACGGATATTTGGATATACCAGAAGTCGAACAAGTCAAACGATTCTTGGTTCAGTTACGTGAGTACGTAATAACCAACAAACCTCAATTTGGTGAAATTACTCGTTCTACAAAAGTATTTACGGAACAAGCAGAAACACTTTTGAAAGAGGCAATTAAGGAATCAACGGAAATTTTTATACTGCAAGAGAAGTAAGTAATACGGTTGCAGATTCCACCTGGGGAAGGAAGTAGGGTAACCCCCTGGGCTTCACCTTCACCGCCCGACCGCTTCCACTTCATCTACTCATCTACGACGATAGAATCACTTCAAACACAGAATTACGTCCAATAGGATTTGAACCTATACTTAAGGTTTAGAAGACCTCTGTCCTATCCATTAGACGATGGACGTTTGTTCCTCCCTCTTCTTGGTTTACCAAGAATACGCCTACAGATTAGCTACCAAATCGTGAACAAACAAGAACTTCAGTTTGTTCACGACCCAATCCACGGATGAAGGGGTTAACTTGACTAGGGCTCCAGGATTCTCGGCATCACCAGCGGGTAGCGGGAATCGAACCCGCATCAGTAGCTTGGAAGGCTAAAGGTTATAGTCGACGACAACAAATGGTTATGACGTCGCTAATTCAGAACCGAACATGGAAGTTTCCGCCCATTCGGCTCCCTTATGGAAATCGAAGAAGCCTAGATAGTGCAAAACTGGCGGAGAATCCGTCTGCATATATTTAGTTAAATGGAACAGTCAAAAAATGGGTGGACTGTCTCCCTTGTTTCAAATGAAGGGAGTATATATCAAAATTACTTCTACGGGGATCAAGACTTCTTCCACATCGGAATATATGGGGGCTTCCTTTTTCTTTTCCCGTTCGAGGAGGACAGAGCCGCCCCAATTTGAGTAAATGGCTTCCATAAAATCTATGTCAGTCTTGCTTACGTTTTGGTCGTATAGCATGGATATACTTCTTAGATGATCCTTTGAGAAGAAGAATTAGTTTCACTAATTTTTATTCCACTTACTTCGTTCTTTATTTCTACTTCCAACAATCCTTAGGGAAATATTTCTCACCGAGTCGGAAGCAACTAGTACTGCCTAACCAAAAAATAAAAGAGTGCTTGACTTGATAATCCTGATAAACCAAGATTAATCTACCTGTAACTTCTGAGCTTGGATTTTTCCCCCCAAGGTTCAGTGACGATGAGGCAAATATTTTAGATGTCTACCCATAGATTCCCACCTATTCCTCTTTTTCGGAATCTTCCCAAGTTTCTTGCATACCAAAATAATTCTGCTTCGTCATTAACCAGTACGACTTCCGAAGTACGGGAGTAACGGGAATGGCGCACCTTTTCCATACTACTAACTAGTAAGGAAAAATAGATGTACTTTTGTAAAAATGAAGCTTTTTGCTTTAGCTGAGATTCAATTTGAATGATCCCTTAACTAAATGAAATCAATATAAGACGAGTCACACTTTTACCACTAAACTATACCCGCCACGGCACAATTTTATTATACCAGCTATTTGTACATTGGTGAGGCGTTCTAACCGTGTTTACGTTTGGTTGTAGGAGGAGCCCCCCACCCACTCCTCGTTTCTGTATATATTTTGTATATATTTTGTATATATATATGAAATTGATATTCATTTCGTGGTTGCGTTGCCTACATTCAAAGATTACCCTTTCGAGCTGCCAATAGTGCAATTACTAATGGTCCCGATGCAACTACCAACGCCAAGATAGCAAGTTGCGCAATTATCTCTAGATTCATTATCCCTCCTTCTATCGTTTCTCATAAATATATATATATTGATACTAAGAAATTTTTTTTTTTTAAAAAATTAAACAGATATGTTTATTTAATTTTTCTTTTTCACTTATACGAAAAAAACGGTGGGAGGTGGGAGAAATGGGTGACATCAATTTGATAAAGTGAAATTACTTCGCTACTTACTGGTGCTTCCGCGGCAAGCTTTTTAGATGCAAGATTGGCTATTGCACCGTATCGGGCTTCAGTTTAGGTTGCGGAAGCAAATTCATTTTGGCTAGGCCGGAAAATATCGAATCCTTTTCGGACAAGATTTTTGATTTGTACCCAATAAATTTAGTTACGAATTCGTTTTTTTTTATATGGAAAAGGAAGTAGGAGGGGACCAACAAAAGAAACGGAAAAAAGGAAGACTTTTATTCGGAAGTAGTTCCAAATTTGATTCTGGCAAGTGATACGCGAGCGAGGTCGTCCCTTCCACAAGTTGTATCGTAGATTGCAGGTATAGACTTACAATCTGACTTCGTGTTAAAATTGGGGAGAGATACATCCTCAGTTGCTTGGAGAGATGGCCGAGGGGTTTAAGGCGTCGGACTGCTAATCCGTCGTACAACTCATATGTACCGAGGGTTCGAATCCCTCTCTCTCCTTTATTTTTGAAGAAATTAAACAGGTGGATTGAGAAACTGATCTCAGCGGGATCACTAGGGCATTGACTTATATTTAATCCCTACGTCCGGGGTTTCGTCCAGGATCATTTGATAAAAATCCGAAAACGAAAAGAGAAACGAAGAAGATAACTACTGCATAGACAAATAGTTTGAGGGTAAGCATGATAACATCTCCATGTTTTCCAAAACTGGGGATAGAAGAAGACGAAACAATTTCGTTTGAAANNNAGGTAAACTGTGGGGATTCAATCCTATTTTTCTATGTAGAAGTGAATACGTCGATGCTGACACCTTCGCCTGTACATGTCAGAACCAGATAAGATAGTTGCTACTTACCATAATTAATTTTTCGCCTGAATTGCAGCGCCCCCCCCTCCTCCCCTTTTCCCTTCACCTAGTAAGGTAAGAAGCTAGGCATTCCAGAATTAAGCAACCCCCTAGCACTTATTATCGAAAGCTAACTGCGGCTTGCCAAACAAAGGCTAGAAGGAGGAAAAACACTGGTATTACCGGCATTACATCCACAATTGGATCGAAGATTGCATAAGCTTCGGGTAATTTGGCAAAAGAGGCGCCATTGAGGTGAATAAAATTTTCCAGATAGGTGTCACACAAAACTATCATCTTCATTCTCCAGTGATGTAACAAGTAATTTTTCTCCGACGGAGCATGGTTGCACATCATCTTTCAATTGGTTGACCCGTCGGATATATATTATAATATGTCCTTCCATTCAAATAATTAGAATGCATTCGAATGATGAAGATTTACCAAACTCGAAACCTTACCGGACCAAAATGACATCTAAATGGATTTCCGCTGAAGTATTCTCCTTTAGCTAATTCTATGAAGTACTAGTAGTTTGAAACTACTCCAATTTTTTTTCGTTGCTGTTCTTCTGTACCGGGCAAATAACTAAGGAGAGCCGGTTGACAGGAAACCCGAAGTGTGAGATAGTCACCATACTGACCATTTGTGGGGCGTGGCCAAGCGGTAAGGCAGCGGGTTTTGGTCCCGTCACTCGGAGGTTCGAATCCTTCCGTCCCAGATTTTTTTTAGGAATAAAAAATCTACCGCATTTTCGTGGACTAGAAATAGAAATTGAAGAACTTAGAAATCTTATTTCTAGCTTCGATTTGCTATCTACGCCCCCCCTCAATATACTCGATATAATAGTTTCCCCCGATGGATCTCCCAGCTTATATTATGATGATAAGCCACATATAGCAATAGATCCCCTTATGACGCGAAGCAACAAAATGATACCAAATTTAAATTATGAAATTAGCTTATTGGATGTATGCCGGACCCGCCCACATAGGTACTTTACGAGTAGCCAGTTCTTTTAGGAACGTACATGCTATAATGCATGCCCCTTTGGGAGATGACTACTTCAACGTAATGCGTTCCACGTCGGAGAGGGAAAGGGATTTCACCCCAGTAACTGCTAGTGTAGCGGACCGCCACGTATTAGCACGCGGGTCTCAGGAAAAGGTTATAAATAATATAAGCCGAAAAGATGAGGAATAACACCCCGATCTAATTGTTTTGACACCTACGTGTACCTCTAGCATTTCACAGGAGGATCTACAAAATTTCGTAGATCGAGCTTCTTTGTCTTCCGAGTCTGATGTAATTCCCGCGGATGTTAATTATCACTGAGTCAATGAGCTTCAAGCGGCGGATAGAACCTTGGAACAAATAATTCGATTTCATTTGGATAGGGCTCGTAAACGAAGTACCTTGAACCGATCCGTAACAATTGCACCTTCAGCAAATATTATAGGAATTTCTACCTCAGGCTTCCACAATCAACATGACTGTCGCGAATTGAAACGTCTACCTGGAGAATCGGGAATTTCAGTCAATCAGGTAATCCCAGAGGGGGGGTATCTCAAATATTTGAAGGATTTGCCAAGAGCTTGGTTTAATATAGTTCCCTATCGCGAAGTAGGTTTGATGACAGCAACTTTTCCGGAAAAAGAGTATGGGATGCCTTACATATCTATAACTCCCATGGGAATTTCAAACACAGCCGATTTTATCGAACAGATTGGGAAGCTTGTGAATGTGTGGGCTTTCGCACTGTCAGATAAAAGACTTAACTATAAATTATATATTGACAATCAAACTAAATTTGTTTCTCAAGCAGCTTGGTTTTCAAAGTCTATTGATTGTCAAAATTTAGCTGGAAAAGAAGCAGTAATTTTCGGTGATGCAACTCATGCAGCCTCAATTACTAAAATACTCGTTAAAGAAATGGGAATTCGTGTCAGTTGCTCAGGCACGTATTGCAAGCATGACGCAGAACGGTTCAACGAGCAAGTTCAGGGTTTATGTGATAAAGTAATAGTTACGGAAGATCACACCGAAGTCGGAGATACGATAGCCCGTATTGAACCCTCCGCTATATTTGGAACTCAAATGGAGCGTCATATTGGCAAACGTATTGATATTCCGTGCGGGGTTATTTCTTCACCAGTTCATATTCAGAACTCCCCTCTCGGATATCGACCCTTTTTGGGTTACGAAGGAACCAATCAAATAGCCGATCTAATCTATAACTCATTTAATCTGGGTATGGAAGATCATTTATCGGATGTTTTTGGGGGGCACGACACCAAAGAGGTAAGCACCAAGTCTCTATCAACAGATATTAAAAACATTAATTGGACTCCCGAAGCTGAGTCGGAACCAAATAGAATTCCTGGTTTCGTAAGGGGGAGAACCAAGAAAAATACCGAAGTCTTTGCAAAGCAAAACGATATTTCAGAAATTACAATTGATGTAACGTATGCGGCTAAGGAAAAATCAAGTCCTTAATTTGATAAACTGTACAGATAATCGTTTGGGGTAAGTTCTAGTCTGCTTAACTTCACTTTGTATCACTTTGTATCACTTTGTATCACTTTGTATCACTTTGTACCAGAAGGATTAATCGAAGATACCGGGGTAATAAGTATTTAATAGGAAATTAATTCTCGGTTTTTAGATATTACGGTAAAACCTCGCTTCAAGCGACATGGTAAGAAGCAACGTGCGACTCGAACATCGATATCGTTTCTGCGGAGTCTGGTATCCGCCGGTTCTACCCCTTGGGTAGAACGTTCCCGATTCGACATTTTGTTAAAAACAATTAGCCAATGAAACTTGAATAATATCTATCTAATTGAATCTATTTCTATTTTTGGGAGGGAAGCTATATCTATGGTTATTTACGATAAGTAGCGCGGTTAAGCCTCACTAGTCCGTTACCCTGTATGTCCTTACCGGGGACTTAAAACTGAATTTTGGTAGGGTTGGCTTAGTATTACTGGGTTTAGATGATTTAACAACCTTACCTCGACTGAGTCTCACTTTACCTATAATTTATAACAGGTATATAAAAAACTTAATTGAGAAATTTCTCTTTTCTTTTGGGGGTCAACTAAGATGGGTTCTGTTGCTACCGACTCTCAATTTGGAGAAGCCTTGGGGTTAGACCTAAACCTAAGGATTGGCGAAACCGATCTAAGAACGAGGAGATTTCGATATCCAATTGAATTCATTAGCAGGTAAATAGAAGAAGAAGGGGTAGGGGGTAGGTTTGTCTCCTCACTTATCTTACTTATTTACCTTATAGTATAGTATCGTCTTTCACAAAAAGATAATTCGTGAGGAGATAACTCAATAAATCAGAGAATATCCGCGTTATACACATATGAGTTAAAGGTATCTCTCTGCAATTGGATAGAGTCGTTACCTATTCAACTGAAGTTGTGCTCTAAGCCGCACGAATTCAACGTTTCATATACGGTTTTGTGGGGGGGGGGTCGTTCCGTCCACCTATCCTGATAAGTTACTTACCAAATAATTGCAATTGATACCCAGTCTCGGAGGGAAGGTGAAGCCATTGAAGAGGTTGGTTTCTACAACCCCCGGAAAGAACAAACCCAATTGGACCTATTTGCCATTGTTGCTCCACTTAAGCGAGGGGCTCAATCAACAGCAACCGTTCGTGATATTTTGAAACGGGCGAAGGTGCCCGAACAAATTGGAATTAGCCTCTAATTAAAAATTGAATTTTAGGAGAATATAATGGGCCCAGTTTACAGATCTTTCCAGGTGCTTCTGTATTACCCCTCCCTTTTACTTATACTCTACATCTATGCCGTATTTGGCATCCCCTTAAGAAGTAGAATATTTCGGAGGGACTACTGGTTTTCTGTCAAAACCTCTTTCGAAAGAAGTGATATTGGACATATCTTTCTGGGCGTGATGAAAAGCTGGGGGAGGGGGCGGGAGTAGCTTGAGCCGACGACGTCATTACTACCGAGTTCCTCCGCCCAACTCAATTTGGGGTTGGGGGTTGACCGACGGTTCCTCCACCAGGTTGAAAATTTAGTATAACTCGCTACGATTTTTCAACGGATGGTTGCAGCTCGGCACATCACCGAGGATCAAATCAATAAATATTTCATTTGTGTGGATGCTTCCTTTGCAGAAACCAAATTAGTAAGTATTTACTACATTAGTAAGTATTTACTACATTAGTAAGTATTTACTACATTAGTAAATATTTACTACCTCCGAGTTTCACGTTGCCCAATGAAATGCATGATTCTTCATTCGTTAATGCAACGGTTAAATAATTGCAGTTTCATCTCCATCTCCCCCATATAATTAAAATTTAGCTACTAATTTAATATATTGAATCCTTTGGAGAAAATTCACTATGAAATATAATAATGTTTAGGAGTTACTGTGACGAAAATAACTTCTGGATCCCCTCCTAAATTTGATGTGTCACAGAGAATCGGAGGGCTTAGCATTAATCGAGACTGTTTCTTATATCTATTTCTTCTTTTATTTAGAGATAATTTTTATTCAATCGCTTGTAAGTCTTGTTTAGATAGACAAAGTATAGATTTAATCTTCGGGGCTTGTAGTGCAATATCAACAAAGCGTCTAATTGATAGTGTGCGTCACCAAGATTATTCAGAGATTTTCCATTCAGAATTTGTTTGAAGATGAAGCAGTCGGCTTAATATGAATTTGTATCTCCACCTACTCCTACAAACAACATGTCTAATTTCGGGAATACCTCTTTTACGTCAGCTAGCCGCTGAAACAAATAACAATTCAAAAATTTCACAGTCTACTCATTCAATATTTTTATTTTTGGAAGATAGATTACCAAAATCTAGCCACGTTTTAGAGATCGAGATGTCACAGAATCTTCATCTAGAAGCTCTAGTTCGCCTGTTTCGTCGACGAATTAAAGATGTTCCATTTCCACATCTATTAAGGATAGTTATTCACGCGTACAAAACTTCGTATGGAAAATTTATTCAACTTCGGTCTTGGAAACAAAGAGAACGGAGAAGTATTGAAATGCTACTTCAAAATTTTTACACTTACGAAATTGATTCGATATTGTCAATTTTATGGACGCGGATGCATAAGTTGCAACCGAGATATTTTGCATCTGCCGATCGAAATAACGTGATTAGAAAGAAGAAATGTGTTTCCAAATATAATTCTGAATTAGATGCAATAGGCATCAGCCACTGCCTCATCCGAAGCTTGTGCATTCACTTTGGAAGATATGAAAACAAATCTATTATAGTTTTTCATGGAACCCACTATTTTTTAAAAAAATGGATTCGTTACATTTCAACATCTTTTAAATTTCATTTTCATTATCCAACTGAATTTATTCAAATACGTAGCAATTTGTTACCTACCAGCTGTGTTTCATTCCTGGGTTACATGTCAACTATTCAGTCAGTATCAAAAGACGTCCAGATTGAAACCATGTTGGGTTCTTGCAATAGCATTTCGAGTGGGAAAAAAACTTACCCCAGGATTCCAATTTTGCAGCTAGTTAAACTTTTGGAGAAGGGGAAGTTCTGCGATAGTAACGGATATCCAGTTAGTAAGTTAGCCTGGGCTGTGTTAGCAGATGATGATATCTTGAACAGATTCATAAAAATTTGGAATAATTTTTCCTTGTATTACAGCGCCTCAATAAATCGAGATGGATTGCGTAGATTGAGATATATACCACGACTTTCACGTGATAGTACGTTAGCGGGTAAACATAGGAGTACGATACGTCTTCTACGACGTAGATTTGACCTGGAATTACCAAAAGCGGTCTTTGCGTATAGCAAGTTTAATTCTTCCGAAATGAATCGAAGGGTTTGGCATTTAAACCTAATTCGATCTGTTTCACTAACATTTGTTTCACTAGAAATACAAGTCCGATAAATATGTTTAATATTTGCTTCTCTTCCCCTCCCCAACTCAATTTAATAAAGCTGATTACCGAATCGACTGGGTAGAGGAAAATAAATAGGAATATTCCGCCGCTGCGGTTTACATGGTCACGTAGATATGAGAGTACTTAATTTGCTAATTCCTTTTTGGGAAAAAACGTGACGGAAGGTTATCCATTCTCAAATATTATCCCGATTTTTATTATGAATTACACCAATTTTACGTTCCCAGATTTCCTCTTTTTACTCGGTAATCTGTCAACTTTGCCAGAACGTATTTTAATTCTCAGTTTAATTACAGTTATTGTAATCGATTTATCAAACAAAGGGAGAAATACAACTTTGCTTTACCGAATTTCACTAGTATCTATGTCAATTGGCACGATTGCTTCACTATGTCAATGGGGGATCCAGGTCCAACCGGTTTCCGTTGCTTCCGTAAATTATCGGATCAGCAACTTCAGCTATATATTTAGATTTTTTCTATTGATTTGTTCGCTACTATCCGTTCTGTCGTCAGTTGATTACATACGATGCTCAAAAACGGCTTTGGCAGAATTCTTATTCTTTTTACTAACTGCAAGTTCGGGTGGAATGGTTCCTTGCTGGGCAAACGATTTGGTCACCCTTTATGTGGCATTGGAGTTACCAAGCCTATCTTCTTGTTTCTTGTCTGGACATACTAAAAAGGATATAAGATCGAATGAAGCAACTACGAAATTTCTATTGATGGGTGGAGCTAGCTCATCTTTTTTACTATATGGTCTTCCCCCGTTGCATGGAATTTCTGGCGGACAGCTTCAGCTTGATAAAACAGCAGGTGCACTACCATCTAGTCAGTATCTCGTTGCAATTTATACCGCCACTGCTTCTGTTATAGCCGGGACGGCGTTCAAACTTTCTCTCGTTCCGTTCCATCAATGGACTCCTGATGTATATGAAGGAGTGTGATTCGTTCGATAAACAATTTAGCTATCAACGAATAATTTGGAGATATCATAATTGTTTTTCGCGGCGTCCTGCGAGTGTGCGGGAATGCAGAGGTTTCCCCGTATCGGTAGTTACGTCAACAATGTGCCCCTGCCGTACCACAATTTCCAAGAATTGTCCAGCCAATAACATACGAGTAAAACAGAGACAAGCGAGTAAAACAGAGGTAAGTGGCGATATTTAGTAGATCCCTTCTTAATTCTATATCTACTTATCATATTTTATCATTTCCATGCAAAATTTCTACGAAGTTTTTTTATTATGGGTAGATTCTGGCAAAATTGGTAGCTTACACGGATTTAGATAGAAATCAAGTTTATCTTCGTGTACATATTTTCTTTGCTTTCACCTGTTGATGGAAAATTGATGGGCTTGATCCTTCAGAAGCTGCTGGCAAATTCCTTCAACTTGAGAAACCACTCCAAAATATAATTGAAGTAACGAAGCTGTACGCCCGCTCCG